TTTATATAATATTAAATATTTTATTTTTAATTCACAAGCTCATTTATAAATATACTTTTTGCAAAGTTTATCTATATTATCATCAAATTGTTAAAAAACAAAAATTTAATTAACAATCTAATTTATTTTATCGAATTATAAATAGTTAATTAAATTTTAATTAACTATTTATTCGTGTATAGTAAGTTAAAAAAAAAATTTACTATAATGCAATTTACCTAAATAATACCTGGTACGAATAATACAATTGCTAATATATTAGACATATGTAATCATTCGTTAGGTATAAGCATAAATAAAAGAATAATTAAAGTTAATATAGAAATAGTTATACTTAAAGAACTTGATAAAGCAAATTTTGAATCAAAGTATATTCTATTTACAACTTTATCTTTTTGTAAGATAAGAGCTGGTATTCTAAGATCTTTCAATTTATTAAAGTATGTATATGAATGTCCATCAAAGAACATTGTTTTTACAATAAATAAGTAATAAACTGCACTTATAACACTAGTTAAAACTCCAACAATAGTTAAGAAAATAAATCCTTCTTGTAAAGCAGCTGAGAATACCATCTGTTTTGCAAAGAATCCCATTAAAGGTGGAATACCTGCAAATGAAAATAAAGTTATAGATAAACTTAAAGCTAACATACTATTTATATGGAAGTATCCTTTAAGCTGACTTATAAGTTGGATAGGTGAATTATTTTTATCTATTAAATTATTGTGGTTTATATTTTTATCGTTATAAGCATATAAACTATAACCTATAGCTACTAATAAAATAAAGGCATTTAAATTTGATAAACTATATTGTACTAAATAGAAAATAAATGATTGTATTGACTCTACACTATTTATAGTTAATGCTAATAACATGAAACCTAAATGAGAAATTGTACTGTAAGCATATAATCTTTTAATTCTAAACTGAGTTAAACCTAAAACAGTTCCTATAATTAAAGATAATAATGAACTTAATAATAAACTTGTAGTTCAAGAATATTGTGCTGTAATATATATATTATTAGTATAATGAACTAATTGTAGTAATAAAGTTAATATTGATATTTTTGCTATAATAGCTACAAAAGTTGTAACTATTGTAGGTATACCATCATATACGTCAGGAGATCAGAAATGGAATGGTGCAGCTGATATTTTAAATAAGAATCCTATAGATAATATTAATAAACAATAAGGTATGTATGTTGTTATATTTTGTTCGTTTACTATTCCAGCTAAGTTATTTATAACATAGAAACTATCTAAATATGTTACACCTAGATTTGCATATATTAATGCTATTCCTAATAAAATAAAACAAGAAGCTAATCCACCTAGTAAGAAATAAGTTAAACTAGCTGAAGTAGAAGATTCAGAATTTCTATACATAGCACATAATAAGTATAATCCATAACTTTGTAATTCTATAGATAAGAAAATAGAAACTAAATCACTACTTGATATTAATAATACACTTCCTATTATTACAAATAATAACATTAATGTATACTCTAATATTGTGTATTGTTCTCCTTTTTTTAATATAATATTAGATACAGCTAAGTTTTTTAAAAATTGTAATTTTGTAAACAATAATTTATGTAAACTCATATATTCACTAGATACAAGTTTTCTAGGATAGAATCCTGTCATATTTAATATTAATAAACTAATAATAAATATTAACATGTGAAATATTTGTGTTACAGAGGATGTATAAAATAAACCTCCAAATAACCCTATCCCATTATCTAAATATGTTATAAATAAATTATTATAAGATAAATATATACAATAGAATAATATTATTATTCCAGTTCTAGCATATAAAATTGTAGTATCACGTCTAGAAGACAAGGCGTTAGATAATAATAGACAAAATAATGAAGATAAAAGCATTGAAGTTTTTTGTTAGAATATATTTAAAATTAAACATTTATTATTTTTATTATTATTTAATAATGTAAAGAATGTAAAAATTACTAAAATTAATAAATTGTTATTATTATAAGAAATATATAATAAAGTAATATAGAATATTAAACCTATTAATATGTATAAAGTATAAATAGTTACAACACCTATACTTAAATTACCTATATTATTACTTAAAGTAACTAATCCTTTTTATAAACCATAAAAACCACCTCCCCCTACCACCCAGCGAAAACCAAAAGGAAAACCCTTTTTTATTTCATTTTTGACTTAGTTCAAGGATTTTTCTACACCGTTTTCAGTTAAACGTTCTTTAAAATTTATGCAGCTTAACGTCAGATAGAATTTGTTTTTATCCCCTTCAACTTTATGGTTGTTTAAATATGGAATAAATTTTTTTCTATGAAATCTTCATATTTTATACATATGAAGTCAATAGTACTTTCACCTTTTAAATTTTTACTTCCACAACCAAAATAGGGAATAAAACTTTCCACTAAATCTTTATGATATGCTGAGTAATTTTAAATTATAAACTTAATATAAGTATTTTATTGTTAACAAAGATTTGTTGCGTTTATAATGAAAAATCCATTTCCAGAAACAAACCCTGAAACTTAATCAGTGTGGGATACTTTGATTTTATATTTTATACTTATTTGTATGTTCAATATTAGAAAAAATGATTTGTCAATAACTCATTAAATCCTAAGTTTAAACCTTTTTTTAGATAGAATTTTATGTAAATCCCTTGTAGTTAAATGGTATTTAGTACTCATTAAGAGAAAGATATCTACAAAGATAATCTTTTTCGTGTTGAGAAATTGAGAACATAAGTTTTGTTTACCAACCTATGCTTAGATTAGGTTTTTAATTAAGTAATGAAAACACCCCTCAGCGTCACAAAGTCTTGATCTAAATCATGGACTAATAAAGTTCCATTATTACTAAATAAATCTTTGTATTTTTATAATATGATCTTTTTTGAAGGTTTGATAAATTTATTGAAAAAGCAACCTAAATTATAACCTATTAAATATGAATTTAATATCTTTAAAAATGATTTTTTTTTACTACCATTTTTTTTTTTATTCACAATGTTTATTCATATTTACTTTTAAAATAAAAATTTATAATTATAATAATTGTTAAAAAAGAAATCTTAAATTAACAATCTAATTTATTTTATCAAACTATAAATAGATAATAAAATTATAATTAACTATTTATTATACTTTAGTTATTTTTAACTAACTATATTGAATTTTACCTAAATTGAATTAGGTACGTTTATGTTTTTCTATATTGTAAAGGAGTCTACACTTTTTTTTGTAAAACAACATCGTTAGGATGAGTTGCAATTAAAGCCAGAGAAATAATAAAAAGATACAAGAAATCAAATTCAAGGTTAAAGTAAAGGAAAGCTAAGTAAGATAACATTCCTATTAATATATATAAGGCGTATGTAGTCACAACACCAGTACTTAGTTCATTTAATTTAGAACTTAAGTGAACGAAAAGTTTTTCAAGTCCCGTAGGTCCTAATAATTCTACAGAACCTTTATCCAGACTCTTAGATGTTTGACCTCCTAATTTTAGAACACCTTCTGTAACATATTTATTATAGAATAATTCTATGTAGAATCTTTGGTTAAAGAAACTGAAGATATTATAACCTAATCTAGAGAATTTAAAGTTAATAAGTAATTTAGGTAAGAATTCTGATAATAACACAGAAAGTATACTTAATGATACAGTGAATACAAATGGTAATAATTTAAAGAATGTTGGAACAGCAAATTCAGTATCTAACATTATTTCATGACTAGGATGAATAAATAAACTATTATCTACAAAGAAACCAGTTCCTAATCCTATAAAGATATCTTTAGTTAAGTATCCAAAAAAGATTGAAAAAATAGCTAATATAATTAATGGTATAGTCAAGAATAAGTCACCTTCGTGAGCATGTTTATAACTAACTAAAGGACCATTAGGATTAGTTAAGAATGTTAAATATAATACTTTAGCTGAATAAAGTGTAGTAAACATAGCACCTATTGTAGCTACAAAGTAAACTATAGTACTTGATAAGTAATATTGTCCATATGCAGATTCAAGAATAAAATCTTTAGAATAGAATCCAGTCATGAAAGGTACCGCTACTAAACTTAATGATGCTATCAGCATTACTGAATAAGTTAATGGTAAGAATTCTCTTAAACCACCATATTTTCTAAAATCTTGGTTATCTGCTACTGCGTGTATAACTGAACCAGCACCTAAGAATAATAATGCTTTATAGAAAGCGTGATTTACTAAATGGAATAAAGCTAAGTTATAACTTGATAAACCAACAGCTATTACCATCATACCTAATTGGCTCATAGTTGAATAAGCAATAACTTTTTTTATATCTTGTTGGAATAAACCAATTAAAGAACTAAATACTGTTGTTATAGCACCTAATCATAAACAAAGTACTAGTACAGTTGAACTATATTCTATTAAAGGTGAAGATCTCATTAATAAATATACTCCAGCAGTAACCATAGTAGCAGCGTGAATTAATGCAGATACAGGTGTAGGACCTTCCATAGCCTGAGGTAATCAGATGTGAAGACCTACTTGTGAACTTTTAGCTGTAGCACCTATTAATAAGCAAATACCTATTATTGTTATTAGATTTTCATTATAATAAGGAGCTAATGCAAACACTGTACTATAATCTAAATTACCAAAAGATCATATTATAGCAAACATACCTACAGTTAATAAAGTATCACCTACTCTATTAGTTAATAATGCTGATAAAGAACTTTGGTTAGCTGCTATTCTAGTAAATCAGAAATTAACTAAAAGATATGAACAAACTCCAACCAAATCTTTAGAGTATATACAGATTAAGAGTTAGTATATACTCCCTGTACTTTACAACCTAATTGGATTTACATAAAGCCTTGGTATATTTAAGATATCTTAAATATAAAGATTCCGACTGTGCATTAAGCAGCATTTCAGCTACCCACCGTTGAACCAGTCTGTCGCGATCAATAAAATAACCGACGATCTCTAAATTAACTCTATTTATTTGATCGTTTTCAACGATATCGCTAGTAATAATTTTTATTTGCATATTTAAATTATGCATTATTTTAAATATATTTTCTATTTTATTATTCTTTAATATATTTTTATTACTAACTATAACTAAACTTATACTTTATACAACATAGATTTATCCATATATGGACCTACAATATCTATTAACTTTATTTTTTTGACGAACAGGTATATATATAACTCATTGATTTGGAGTTTTCTCTTCTAATCTAGTTCTTAATTCAAAGTTTTTATTTAAAACCGTTTGAAGATATTCAACATCTTCTTTTTTAAAAAAATCTAGTATGAAGAATAGTTTGATTATAAACAGATTTACCTCCATCGTCCATTATAAAATAAGCTAACCCTCTAGCTGTCAACAGCTCTTCTAAATTTATCGGAATTATTTTTACATTATCTTTATAAAATAATTCATGATAATAATTTAAACAAGGCATAGCTAAAGTTCTAAAATACATTGATTGAGTTAAAACACCTCTCTTTTTGTATTCTCTTGTTAATATAGTAGGTTCCATTACTGTTAAAGGTTCTAGTAATTCGTGTAAACTTTTTAAATATTCACTTTTTTCAGGGTAAGATTGCTCTATTCTAATTCTTGCGTTATGAGTAGGTTTAGGTCTCTCTATAAATCCGTCACCTAATGTTATTCCTATTAATGCTTCTTTTTGAATATCAGTTAAAATATAATCTTTTTTATATTTAGCTTATATTTTATATTTTTGGCACTAGTAGAATAATTTCTCACATTGTTATGTACTAATGGATAAGTACTTTTGCTTGAAGGCAATCTTAAATTACTTCACATAGTTAATTTATTATGTGAATCATTTAATTTATATTGTAAAGAAGAAGAAATATAAGGCTTTACTGTTTCACTAAAATTATTTAAACTTTTATTTTCAATATAAAAAGCAACTTTACCTTTACTTTCTAATCTATAAGATGTATATATATTATATTTATCTTTTAATATTTGAGATATATAATTTAAATTTTCATTATTTAAATCAAAACTTTGGTTATCTGATAAATACAACTTATCTGTATTATCTAAATACCATGTACTAAGAGATAAAGGTGTTAAATACTCTTTTAAATTTAAAGGTATAGTTTTTCTATTATGTTTATAGAACATTTGATATAATCATTCAAATTGTGTTAAATAATAACTTTCTGCTTTTCAATAATATAATAATTTATTATTTTTAGTAATTACTTTACTTAAACCAGGTTTTTTTGGTTTACAATATCCTACGTTATTTAAATGATTATAAAATTGCATTAAATATTCTACATTTCCGCTACATTTTATAAATACAATTTTTACGCCTTTTTCATTCTTCTCTAAATAAGAATTACCCAATAAAGATCCTATTATTAAAGAAATATTATCTTTATTATTTACACTTGATATATTTCTATTTTTATTAAGTCTTGTTGTTTTGTATAAGTTTAGTCATTTAAGGCTATTAAGGTAACCTTCTCAACCAACAAACATTATTAAATAATTATTTCCTGTTACAAGAAGAATCATCATGAAAGTGAATAAACTTAAATAACTAAAGAATCTTTGATTATGAGGATCGTGACTCATATAACTTACAGAGTATACATGTACTAAACTAGATACTATTAATACAGGTAATAACATAGAAACAGTTAATGAATCAAATCTAAAATTTCATAATACATATAGTGATTCTACATCAATTCATCTTGCAACATTTATTGTTACAGGTATATTATTAAAACCTACTTCAAAAAAAGCTAATATAGCTAAAAATGTAGTTGTTATTACTGAAGTACATGTTATTAAATGTGCTCCACTAACTCCAACTTTTCTTCCAAAGAAACCTGAAACTATTGAACCTAATAAAGGTAAAACTATCAATGTTAAATACATTATTTATATTGTATTGATATACTTCCTCTTCGTGTTTCCCCTTCACCATAGAAATATTAATACTACCATATAATATTCCCTTAGGATTGGCTGGGTATACCCATAACCTTTAAGTTATGCCTGACTATATCTTAAGCAAATAATTTATTAATCAAGGGATTTCTATTTTTTTTTATCTTTATAGGACGACAATTGAGCTTTACTAAAAACTTTCAGTCCTCTTATACAACGCGCAGTATAATTGCTATTAACAAGTCTAATAAAAACCTTGAAAAAATTATTCACCAACCTCCGTTTAGTCGATGAACTGCACACCGCCACGCGTACCGCGCAACGGTGCTTGGCTGCGGATTATCTATTTCATTTCTTCATACAAATCGTTTTTACCATACCACGAGTCATTACCTGTGCCATTAATCGCATTACTGCATTAACTTGGTAGATTTGTCTTTAAGAACTCCCCGCAATTTGAAGGTTTTGCCTTACACTGTGAATCAAAATAAAATTTTAAAAGTGTAAGACTAGGCAAAGGTTCACTTGCCTTTTTAGATCTAATTTTCTTCCCCGCCTAGATCACTGTGATTATTTACAGCTTTGCTAATTAGTCGACCTTTGGTCGAAGTTGTAATACTTTTTATAAACCCTTACCATCCAGATTTAAGTGTTTTTTTTATTATTTAATAATAATATGCACTTTTGAAACTAAGAATAATATAATTTATTATGGCTATTATTAGTATAATGGCTGTTAGTTATATTATTGCTGTAAGAACAGCAGTATGTGATCAAGGAAGAAATAAATCTATAATATGCTACTAATATTCCTAAACCTATTGCAGATTCTGCTCCTGCTATTGTTATAATATAAATAGCAAAAGTTTGTCCTAAAATATCATCAAAACTAAGTGAACTTATTAATATTAAAAATGTTATTGATAATAACATAATTTCTATTGATATTAGCATTAATATGATATTTTTTCTATTTAAAACGAAACCTAATATCCCTATAAGGAATAAAAATATTGAAAAATTCATTGTTTAAAATATTATATTTTGATTTATCTATACTATACTATAATAATATATATATATTTATTTATTAATTTAATAATATATATATATATATATAGAAACAATTTATTTCTATACTGTCTGAGACGCGTATAAGATTTGAACTTATATTTACGTGTCCGTAGCACGCCATTCTACCATTGAATTAACACGCCTTATAAAAACTTGATATTACAAGTTTTTAATTTGGTAAAAAAAAACTATAAATCTTAATATTACTTATTAATTAATCATATATAAACTTTTATTCATCCATGAATATATTATAGAATTACCTCCAGGACTAGTACCAGAACTTTTACCTGTTCCATAATTTTATCAAGGATAATAAAGTTGTCAATCATCTTTTTTATGTTTTTTAAATAACAATCATCATTTTATGTTTTTATATAATCATTATAAAAACTTTTATTAAATTATCTAATAAATAAAAAAAAAATTTTTTTTATCCACTATATTGAATGTATAGGATATATATATTTATACTATAATAAATATTATTTTAATTATATAGTTTAAGGAAATAATAATAAACAAATAATAAATAGCAGCTAAAATAGAAATAACCTTTATAATTACCTGTGTAATACATAAAGTAGTTATTGTATATACTATTATATAAATTTTTGTTTAATCTTACCATGGATTATCTTTTATAAACTTACAATATTATTATTTATTAATTAACCTTCCATTTGATCTCTTAATCATAGTAAGAAGTCTTTAATTGAAACAGATTGAATACAAATAGGCATTGAGCTATGAAGTATACCACAAATTTCTGAACATTGTCCAAAGAATGTACCAGGACGATTTACATAAACAGAAGCTTGGTTTAATCTTCCTGGGTATGCATCAGCTTTAATACCTAAAGATGGGCAAGCATAAGAATGTATAACATCAGCAGCTGAAATTACAAATCTAGTGTGAGTTAACTCTGGGATAACAACTCTGTTATCTACTTCTAGCATTCTAAATTGACCATCTTCTAAATCACTATCTGGAACTATATATGAATCAAATTCGATAAACTCGTTATCTTCATTTGTAAAATCAGGATATTGGTAACTTCAATATCATTGGTGACCTTCTGCATATACAACTAATGAAGGATCCATAACCTCGTCCATTAAGTATAATAATTTGAATGATGGGAATGCAATTAATATTAAGATAAATGCAGGTGTAATAGTTCAGATTAACTCTATTAATGTCAATTTTAATTTGGACTATATCTTTACCTCTAAATTTTTATTAGAGGCATTTCACGTGTAGTCTCTGAGGATCCTACTCGTAATACCTAAAAATGGTTATTACTTTGGTTTCCTGCTGATTATTCATTGTGCATCCTTAAAATTTTCACTAATAATATCATTATATTATAGTATTTAAGGCTTTTAGAAGTTTTCAGCATATAGTGAAATTTTATTCACAGTTATTCTAAGTTTATTTAGTTGAAAATTTATATCTTTCTTTAAATATTTCTCCTGATTGCATATATCTTACTACGGTACTACCACTTATATCTAAAAATTTAGCAGCTCTTCTGGCCGAAACAAAACTACCTATTAATTTAAACCCTTCTGCTGAAAATTTTTCATAAATATTAACAGGGTTTCCGTGTTTTGTACTCATTTTTAATTTAGTCTCATCAGAGTGTTTTCTTTCTAAAGCTTTTAATCTCATTAATTCTTTAGAAAGTTCACTTGGAGTTTTTCCATAATTTGGATTTAATTCTCCTGCTTTTTTTAAACTCAATTTTTGTCTTGTTTCTTCTGAATGGTTTCTACCAAATAGAGCAGATTTTTCACCTGAATATACTCCTTTTAGAGATTTACTAATTTTTATTTTAGTATCTTCCAGATGTATATAACCTTTAGAACTAGCAGCTGTTTTTAATATATTATATTGTGGATTTAATTTATCAAAATAATATTGTTCTCTTACGGATAAATCAGATTTATCACAATATTCTAAAATAGTTAAAGAAAAATTAGAATATCCATATTTAATTAATGCTCTACTTATTATAAATGTATCTTTACTTCTTAGATAACTAAGATTTAAATAATTTTTTAATCTTTTTGATATATCAAAAGATTGTCCTATATAAACATCACCTGTAAGCTTATTAGTTCACATATAAATACCAGATTTACCCTTGTTCTCTTTTAAAATATCACTTCTAGAGTTATAAACATCCTCGTATATTTTTTCAGGAGAAAGGTCAAGGTTATTCTTGTTATTTTCATCATCTGAGTAGTTATCTGGTAAAGTAGAATAAGTTCTACTAGAAAGATAATTTAAAGAAATAGGATTAGAAATATATAAACTAACGACTTGAGGATTATTAGATCTTATATAAGGGTTAAAATTAAACTTATAATTTAACTTAGAATACTTATGAATAGGCACATATCTACCATGATTCATATATTTGTGAGCTATAGGAGATTTTGTAGCTACAAAATTTCTTATAATTACTATCATCATTCATGTAACTGTGAATAATATAATAGCTAAATAAAACATAATATTATTATGTAATTCCTCTATTCCTTCCATTTGAGGTGAGGCACTATCTTGGAAAAATAGACCTCAAGGAGTTGGAGCATCCAATTGTAATTGTCCTTTTAATATATCTAAAAACATTTCTTTATTTATACAATTTATTCATTTATTCTTAATTCAGTCCATGGGTCCCCTCGCCGGTGCGTCCCACACCGCCTCAGGGCAATTAACCCTGAGGTGGGTTGCACCGCAACCCACCGAGGGGCTTGTGTTATCTACCTGGGTAAAGTGTAAAACGGTGAGGTGAAAATTTTATTAAAATACCCCCTCCGCGGTGCGGAGCGGGGTTTAAATATACCCTCCGAGGGTAGCTACGCTACCCACGGAGGGGTATTTTTAATTTATTAATATTAATATTAATTATAAATTAAAGAATAACCACTTCAAGATTTATAATTAAAACTATAAGTTTGTCTACTTTCGATTTTTAAAGCATTTTTTCCTAACTCAAAAGCAAAACCTAAAGTTAATACAAGGAAAAATACTAACATAATCACTAAACCATATATTTCGTTTGTATATGCACTTACCACATAAGGGTAAACTAATAATATTTCTAAATCAAATAATAAGAATAATAAAGCAAATATAAAGAAAGATATACTGAATTGTGTTCTATTCTGTCCTAAGAAAGAATGAAAACCACATTCAAAAGCACTATCTTTCTCTTGATATGGGTTATGTGGAGAAAGTATTAAATTAACTGCAAGTAATATTATAGCTAAAATAGGTATTAAAAATAAAAAAAAAGTTGTTGTTGTCATTATAAATTTTTTTATTTATATAATAAATTTAATTCACCTTATTTATTATTTTTGTTTCTAAAAGTTTATTATTATTAGTCAATATAATTATAAATAAATGTCATAATTAATGGAATGACCCCTCCGCGGTGCGTTCCGCACCGCGTTATGGGATTTTTATGTCCCAACGTAAGGAGCTACGCTCCCTGCGGAGGGGTTATATCAATTAACTTTAACAATATCAAAACTATTTTTCATATTAATATATTATTATAATTATTATTAAAACCTTATATTTTTTTTATATTATTATATCTTTAAATTAACAATATAACCAAAAAACCATATTATATAATAATGTTAACCTAATACCTATATATTATTAGGTATATCCCCTCCGCGGTGCGGAACGCACCGCGTCTGGGAATTATGAACCCTGACGTGGGAGCTACGCTCCCCACGGAGGAGATATATATATTATTTTATATATCTAAATATCTTATATTAATATAAATTGACTTAGTTTAATATTATTAAGCAATGTATAATAATAAGAAAGCCATCATTAATGCGAATAATCCAGTTGCTTCAGCAAAAGCGAACCCTAAAATAGCGTATGAGAATAATTGTCCTCTTAATGAAGGATTTCTAGCAACACCTAATATTAATGCACCGAAAACAACACCGATACCTACACCAGCACCGATTAAACCAGTAGTAGCCATACCTGTTCCAATTATTTTAGCTGCTTGTATCATAGAATAAATATTTTTGGCGTACAGCCATTTAAGCAAGGTAACCTCAACTAATAATGATATAAGTAACTTATATTATTACATATATAAGTTATATTACTGACTATATTTATAAATATTATTCAATTTGGCATTTCACTGTATAATAATTGAACTTATTAAGTTTCATAGACATGACCCCTCGGTGGGTTGCAAAGCAACCCACCTCTGGGTTCCTCTTTGGAAGTGGCCAGAGGCGGTGCGGAACGCACCGGCGAAGGGAAATATATAATTAATAGAAACTAAAAATTTATATAAATAACCTATATTTTAAAATTATGTAATTATACAGTCTATTTAGACTAATATTTGATTATATATATATATTTTATGATTGTAAAGGAAGACTTGCAAAAGCATGAGGTTTTGGTGGACTAGTTAAACATCATTCTAATGAACTATTATTTCTAGTGAATAACACTTGGAATGTATCACTAAATAATTGTGGTGTTAATCAAGGGTATCTTGTTACTGATTTACCTTCTGTTAATTGTTTGTAAATAATTGTTAAGAAGTATCATGTAGCAACAACACTAATGATAGAACCAACACTACTTACTAAGTTTCATCCATAGAAGGCATCAGGATAATCACTTATTCTTCTAGGCATACCTTGTAGACCTAAGAAGTGTTGCAATAACCAAAAGACACTATTACAAAATATTTTATCCTTGTAGCTATATATTTTACCTTAATGTGGGATACCCCCATCTATTTGGAAGAATATAGCCATCTCTTTACCAGATTTGAATTAAAATACAATTACATTATCTTTATTAAAAACAAGAATATACTTACATAATTGGTTATCTCCTTCTGGTTTTTCTTTATTATGAAAAATCATCTGCCACTAATGGCTCAAGAGATAAAATTTGATTTATAAGCATATTTATTATTATTAATGTAATCTAATAAAGTACTATGAAGGATTTGTAATCCTTTTATCGCTCTATTTATTGAAGAATAAACAACAGAATCTTTGAATTTTTATCATATACGAATACTAAAGAACAGTAATATTGATAATCAACTTATTCAAACTATATTCTAAATTGTTAGCTACTCTAAAAGTTTTAAGGAATACATAAAATCTATTATAACCCTCAGAATCCTCAGGAAAATAAGATAATAAATTTTAATAGCGATAATAGCATTATTCCAGGTTATTACCTCACTGAGGATTTTCACGAGGAATAACACTAAAATACTATTAATAGAAGGTTTTAAATTGTTTATTGCATATTGCTCATAAATTAATGGTGGAGCAGTAAGATATATAAATTATAAACCTCATTATGAAGCCGGAGTTTTTGATATTTCCAACTCTGCTGAGGAATAAGGGCCACGTAAACCTTTAGTTAATTTATTATACTCTTCCATTCTTATAGCTAAGTTATTTGAACTTATGATTTTAAAAACGACTATAATCTTGTTTATTAGTAAATTTATAAACACCTGCAATTCCTATATACTTAAATTTAATTTGTTCACATCCGGATTCAAGAGAATCAAATACAATTGATTTTTTTTATTGTTTATTTCATCAATATTAGAGCCTCTATAGTATTGACGACGAGACCCGGCTAATTTTATTACCTTAGGACTCAAGCTACGGTTACTAATAAAAAATTTGAGTAACACTTAGTTTAGATAAATGAATAGTGCGTTTTGGGTTAATACTAATATTATAGATCATATCACTATCCTTAATTACCTGTCAAAAAAAACCATAGCGCAAAATTAACGAAAACTAAAGAGAAACGCTAAGTACGATCTCTTTAATGATTATTTATTACATACAAAAACAGGGAGGATACTTGGCGCGTGATCGTTGAAGTTGCCTTTTTAAAGGATTACCTGCTGATTGGGTATTAAAAATAAAACTTAAACTATAGACACAAGAGTATGCAAAAAATCTAAAGTTAAGTTAAACACCTTTCCAGCAATTTACCAAGTTTTAAGGAGAATGACTCCTATTACACCATAATGTTGCCATTATAGGCCCCCAACACTTGAGGGAAGAATGTAAGATTAACTCCAATGAACATTATTCAGAAGTGAACTTTAGCAGCAAAGTGATCGTATGATAAACCTAATATCTTAGGTATTCAGAAGTATCAACCACTGAATAATGCGAATACAGCTCCCATAGATAATACATAATGGAAGTGAGCTACAACATAGTAAGTCTATATTGTTGCAAATAAAAATTATTAAACTCAGGTCGCCCTGAGGATCGGACTATAACTTATCTAATCATTTAACTTAATAAACTTTCGACTGCCACGTTTAGTCTCTACGGATCCTACTCAATAAAAGTAAAAATTACTTTTATTTTTGGTTTCCACGGTATTATCTTATACTTTTCCCGTTTTTTAGCTTTAAAAAAACATATAAGACTTCACCGTTAGCAATATAAAATATATTACCGAAAAAGCTAATAACTTTTTCATGGTGGCAAGACCACATGACACTTACTATAAAATTTTTTGTTTTCATTTATGAAGAGACTCTGATTTCTCTCCTAACAAAGGATAATTATTAAAGTGATTTAGAATTGTTTTTAATGTTTCTTTTTTATATATTTCTAAAAAATAAAAATTTCGATAAGGATTTCTAACTACATTAGTAGTAGCTAAATATTCTTTTATAACATTAATTAAATAAATGTCATCATTTTGTCCAATAGAAAAAGAATGATTATTGCTTTTTCTAATAGAAAAGCAACCTTCAGCCTCTATTAATCCAGAAAATCATCCTTTAAAGTAATTAGGTAAAGTTAGAATACCTTTTTCAAGTCCAAACATATCAGAATTTATAATAGATTGTTGATCATTATATTTATTATTTCTATTTAATAAATACCAATCTACTGAATTTATTACCATACATTCTTTCAAAAATTTAAGTTGACATATTTTTTTTGAAGTTAAAGGAGGATAAATATCAAAAATTTTAATTATTTCTTGAATTGTCTCTTTTTTATTAACTACTCAAATTATATCTTTACCCTTTCCAGTTATTATAACACTTCCTCCAACTACTTTAGCAATTTTTATTAACATGTTATAATTTGATGTTAGATTGGATAATTTGATAACAAGTCTATATTGTAATGACTTTTTACGTCAATGATTTACCTGAATGCTACCATCACCATCCATTAAACCAACTCAAAACATTTTTAAATATTCTTTATCAACATTTATTAAACAATTTTTATTTTCTATATTATCACTTTTTAAACTATTTTGTTTATTCCTTTTTTCAAACGCAGTAGTTACAATATGTAATAAAACTAACATAGTATAACTACCTATAAATACCGTATCATGGAAAGCTACGTCAAGTGACGCGTTAGCTAAAACAACACCACTTACGGAATAAAGTGTTTATTGTGAATCTAATATTCTTTCATAACTAAAAATATATCCCTTGTAGGCACCACCTACAGAAGCATATTTTTTTATAATACTATGATTAATATTAAATGTTCTTTCAGCATCCTTTACACCCTTATATTTACCTATAAATTTTTTATTTTCATCATACACAAACACTGCTTTTCTAATATGACTTTGATTGAGAATCTCTGATACTAGTTTGCTACACTCTTTTGAGCATCAATCTGATATTAAAGGTGTATCAGTTATATTTAAAGGTAAATTACTAAGATATCATTCACCTCTAAATATTGTTTTTTCTTTGATAACATCTACTAGTGTTGGATGATTTGACTTAATTAATTTCGCTAAAGTTAAAACTGAAGGAAAAATAACTAACAACTCTTTAAATGAATTATAAACATAAACAGAATAAGCTGATTTAGCCTCAATCATTCTTATTTTAGACTCAGTAGAATGATTTTTTTCATAAAAAGGATTATTATCACCTACTAAGGCTCTTGCTATTAGAGCTTTAGTTTTGTCAGAATGTGTTCTATTTTTAGCTAATTCAGAAAGCATTTTTTTAGTTTCTTCTGTATGTTTAGAACCTAAAGAAGAATAACCTTGTTTTAATACATTATAATAAGGTATAATGTGTGTTATATGAAAAGTTTCTCTAGTTATTAAATACTCAGGTTCAACATACTCTAAAATTAAAAGAGAAAAGTTAGATTGGTCATATTTAAGTAAAGCTTTTACAATAGGCATATTACTATTTTGTTTACTTTTTAAAAAAGCATTATTAAGATAATTTTTCATTCTAGAAGCCAAATTAATAGAACTTCCTACATAAGTATGACCATTTATCTTGTTTACTAAATAATAAACTCCAGACTTACCTTTTTGATCTTTTAGTATTTGATCTCTATCTTCTTTTAAGCTATTATAAACTTTTACAGGTTTTAAATTTTTATTATCCTGTCTTCATGAGTTATTAGTTGAAGTAGAATAAAGGTGAGTACTAGAAAAACATAAATTAAAATAGGTTAAATATAAACACTTTATTCCACGGACTATATCTTCAAAGATTATTTTAATCTTTGGACTACTTATAGTCTCTGAGGATCCTACTAAGATACATGTAAGCATCCGTTGGTTTCCTGCTGATTGTTCAAAATTATGCATTGTCACTGGAAATTTTAAAAAAATACCTAGTAACATAATTGTCAGAACTTCCCAGCATACAGTAGTCTTTAAGGGGAGAGCTAAGTGGATTTTTAATAACCCTCCAATAGTGAATAACACAACAAATCCTAAAGCAAATAACATAGGAGCTGTTAAGTGTAATGATCCACCATAACATGTAGCTAATCAACTGAATATTTTAATACCAGTTGGTACTGCAATAATTAAAGTAGCAGCTGTGAAGTACGCTCTAGTCGAGCTTTGGACAGTATCTTAATTTAATAGTTAATTAGTGGTAATAATTAAAATCTATTAAATTCCTTGCGTGCTTGTCTCTGAGGATCCTTTAGTTGAAATACTTATAATTTTATCTATACCTTTTTTATCTAAATGTTTACCTTCTGTTATCATAATATAAACTTTTCTAAATTTTAAATAGCTTACATATTTACCCCCAAAAAGATTAAATCTATCAAAATAATTAATAAGATCATATGCTGTACTAAATCCCGTACTTTTATAGCATCATACACCTGAACTATATTGAGATAAATTACCTTTTTTTAATAAATCAATTAAAAATTTTAATGGTAAATAATCATTTTGCTTTAAAGAATATTCTAATCTTACACTATGGCCTGTTTTATGTGTTTTACTTTTTGCAACACTAATATGAAAACAACCATCAGCTTGTGTAAAACCAGCTAATCAATAATTATCTAGACTTAATTTATTTAAAGGAGGCAATATTTTTATATTAAAATCTTCACTATATTCATGATTAATTAATTGTTTATATTTATAATGACTTATTAATTTACCATTAATTAATGATAAAATAAAAGATAAACCTGTTAGATTTTTACAAATATATCTTACTGCCTTTTTATCTTTAATTTTATAAACATTACCATATCCTATACGTTTTTTAATAAAATAAGCTAAGGATGTATCATCTTCACTAAATATGATATGTAATTGTTTTTTACCGAATCAACCATCTCCTTCTATTAATCCAGCTAAGAAATGACCAAATTCATCATCTGAAAATTCACTCTTATGTTTGGAAACATGTTCAGAAATTTTAGGCAAATTAGAATATTTAGTATTTATATTTTTAGCAACTGCCGTAGCTTTTGTGCTAAAACTAAAGTTTCCTGCTGATTGTCCTGTATTATATAAATAGATTGTACCTAACATAATTAATATGAGTGGACTATTTATTCAGGAGTTTCCAGCATATAGCAAGGTTTTTACCGTGAACACTAATTTATCCACGTCTAAACCAACTGTATACATGTGATGCAAAAATGTTAGCAGATATTCTTCATATCTACCCGCTTAACTAGATAGCTATGCGCACAGGTCACCCTATGAATCGGACTATATCTTCATCTTTCAATTTAATAACTCTAAGGATGTGCAGATCCTGTTTTATTAGTCATACTACTGTTAATATTAATCTGTTTCTGTAATACTCTTACTTGGGCTAATCCTTCTTCAGTAAGATGTAATTTATTAGAAACGAGATTATGGATAGTTAACCACTTCTCAAAAGAAATAGCCTTTTTAGTATATAATGGAAATACTTTAAAATAAGATATTACATCATTCATTGATTTAAACCCTGTAGCTGTATAACGGTAAACACCTTTAGTTTCAGATCTAAGAGTTACTTTACCAAAACCAAAAAGATCACGAATAATATGAAGGATAGTTCTATCCTTTTGATCAAGTAAATAACGCATTTTTATAACATGACCTAATGCATATCTTGAATTGGATGTAATAGATACATTAAAACAACCTTCTGCATCAGTAAACCCTGAGAATCAAGCATCTTGTAATGTTACTGAAACAGCGGTATTAATCAATAAAATTGTATTTTCACCCAAACGATTATTTAAAGCTTTTACTCACAGAGCTAATTGTTGAATTCTGTTTGTAAGAGCTAGATTACCATTAAATAAAAAGGCTAATAATAGAATATGTGAGGGATTATCTACAATAAATCTATAAAAATCATTTTTGTTACCACTTATTCCTTGTGGGAAATGCTTAACAGTACCAATCCCCAACATATTATGTATGTGATACAGAATACCACTTTCCTTTTGAGTAAGAACAAAACGTACTCTTGTACCATTTGCATAAGTTTGAATAGCACCATCTCCTTCTACAAAACCAATAAATCAAATTAATCAATTATTGGATAAATGCTGCACATCTTTTCCAAATAACATATTATAATACATATGAAATGCTGAAAAATTAAAAGATGTTTCGCGTATAGTCTCTGAGGCACTCCGTGTTTTACTCTTAAATGAGTACAGGGACAGATTGCCTGCTGATTGGGTATAGCTAATTGAATTTTTACTATTCAAAGTACCAATTAGCACTAAACCGTTCCAGCATATAGCGAAATAAATTAAATTAAACCCCATATCACTATGAGGCGAAGCCAATATACAACTTCAAACTATGAAACCTAATACACCAATAGATAACATAGCGTAAACCATTCCTAAATAACCGAATACGTTTTTACCAGATGCTGCTGAAATAACTGTACTAATAATACCGAATCCTGGTATAATTAATATATAACAAAAATTTTGATTAATCAAATAGTTAATAATAATAATCTATTCTAATTAATACTCAAGAATTAAACATCCTTGTTAGGACTTTATCTTAAATTGTAGTATCATTTAATCTGTTCATTGTACTTTTTAATTTAATAATTTTTTCAAGTCCATCTTTGTTTAAATGGTCTTTATTTTGTATTATTAAATATGCTTTTCTTCATTTTAAATAGTTAACATGTTTACTAGATAATAAATGAAAGTAATCAAAATAATTAATAACATTTTTAGCTGAACCAAAACTAGTAGATCCATAGTAATATGTATCTTGACTTTTTATATAGCCAATATTACCACCTAAAAATTCTTTAATTAATAGTAAAATATATTCTTTTTTTTGATCAATTTGAAAATTTAATCTTACTTCAATTTTTTTACTACGATTAAGTATTTTTATTTGAAAACTAGCATCAGCATCAGAAAAACCAGCTAATCAATGATTTTTTAAATTATTACTTAAATTTAATTTTAAACTAATTTTTTTACTAAATTCCGCATAATTATCATGATTTAATATATTATTAGTTATTTGATTAAATTTATTTTCTGTTCTAATTTTTCCATTTATTAAATTAATTACTTTTTCTATACCTTCTCTAGCTGCTACAACTAGAATAAAAGCATTTTTATTTTTAACTTTTTTAACACTTCCATAACCTAATCTTTCTTTTGTATAATAGGCTAAAGAAGCATCTAATGAGTGAAATACAATAACTAATTGTTGTCTACTACTGAAATGACCATCACCATCTATTAAACCAGCTAAATAATGTCCAAATTGATCATCACTAACAGGTTTTAAATGTTTAGGTACATGAACAGAAATAGATTTTATATTTTCTGTGTTTACTACAATTTCGTTGCATAAAGTCTCTGAGGTTCCATTTTTAATAATAAAAATGTTACCTGCTGATATACTTCATCGTTTTAACTTTTTTACTGTGTCATTTAAGATTGAGTATTTAAAACTTAATATTGAAGTGGTCCCAGCATACAGCAACGTTAAGAAGCCTATATATTTGACCTCTGGATGTCCGAAGAATCAGAATAAGTGTTGGTATAAAATAGGATCACCACCACCAGCTACTTCGAAGAATGAAGTATTAAAGTTTCTATCAGTTAAGATCATAGTAATACCCAATTACTATTGGTCTACTGGAAAAAAATCCCATAACTATAAGTATAAACCTTAGTTTCGAAAACTAACTTCGCCCTGTAGGACTACGTTATTTAAGGTAGACACTCAATTTCTCTCGAAATTGTTTGGACTATATTTTATATTTTCAATTTGTAAAAATTTTGTAAATGATCTCAAGTAAAAACAGTTCTTTTATCATTCATATTAGATTTTATATTTAAAATTTTTTCTTTACCTAATTCAGTTTTATGTTCACCATTATTAAATAAATCTACAACTTTCATTCAATCTATAGAATCTAAATACTTAGTTCCAAACAGTGGATATTTAATTAAATAATTCTTTGCTTGATTATTTCCTTGTAAATTAGTAGTTCTAACTCTATACTCTGGAGTAGATTTATTTAATCTTGTTTCTTTAACCTCAGTGTTAAATAAATCAGCAATTTTATTTAAAAACTCCTGATTACTAAAACCTTTATGATCTGTTTGTCTTTGAGATATTTCCAACTTACATTCGAATTTAGGATATTTACCTCTAAGAGTACTTCTAACTTGAAAAGAACCATCTGCTTCTATAAATCCTGATAATCAGGCATTAGATTCTAAGGGTTTATTATTTAAAGGCTTTTTTTCAATATTTATATTACCTTGATAATAATCAATCAATTTATATAAACTATTTATCTTAGGTGTTCTCATATTACCATTTAATAAAGATATAACAAATAATATACCCTCATTATTATTTATAGTCAAAATATAAGCATTAACACCTTTTTTTCTTGAAAGAGAACCAAAACCTAATTCTTTTTGAATCATTAAAGCTAGAGGTAAATCTTTTAAATGAAAAACAATTTGAATTGAAGGATAATTCAATTTACCTTTAGGTGATCTTAAAGTATTTGGTACTATTATAGTACCGTCACCTTCAATAAGACCTGCTAAATAAGCAGCAAAAGGTAAATTATTATAATTATCATTATTATTATTGTACGTCGAATGCAAGGATCTACAATGAAAATACTTTGGCGTGTAGTCTCTGAAGAACCCATTTAGGTTTAAACCTAGATGGTTTCCTACTGATTGTGTTATATATCTATAAATATATAACAGTTTCCAGTATATAGCCAAATTTAACACCGGCAGTTTTCTATGTTTACCGGCTAATACAGGTAATGATAATAATAACAATACTGCTGTTATTACTACAGCTCAACCAAATAAGGCTAATTTATGAAAACTAATACCTGGACTTCTCATATTTAAAAGAGTTGTTATGACACCTCCTAAAGGAGATTGGACTATATCTTCAGCGCATCATATTTTACGATGCGGTGTCTAACTTGTAGTCTCTGAGGAACCTACTAGGATACAAATAAGTATCCGTTGGTTTCCTGCTGATTGAGCATAGCCTATAAGATTGTCACGTGTCTATGTAACATCGTACCTATAGGCACTAAGCTGTTCCAGCATATAGTTAGATTTTTTATATGAACCCCATACCTAAAATATTTGTTTTATATTAATTTAAATTTATAACCTTGATAAGCTTTATCCGTATTTATACGTCTAACTAGCGTAGATTGATTTGCAGGTAAACCTTTACTATTTAAATATTCAACGCAATTACCTAAACTAGGGAATATCTTAGTTTTATTACAATCTTTTTCATCGATTAACATTACTGATTTACTTAGACTACTAATAGGTTTAACTTTATTATTTTTTAACCTATCATTTTCTAACTTTAATGCTAAATCTGTAATAGACATATCACTTATTTTAGTATTTAATGCAGGTTCTCTAGTAAATAAATATCTACCTAAATAATAAGTACCTTTATTTAAATGCTTATTAAATGTAACATAACTAATATTAAGATTAGTAATAAAATCTTTTTGTTGCATTGAAAAGTAATACAAGATACTTTTATCTCTATTATACATATACAAAGGTTTAGCATTAGATCCACTAGGATTATTTACAACTCTTACTGTATTTAAATTAAAAGAAGGATCCAATAAATAATATTGTTCCAATACTATCTCGGATCTAAATTCATAATTGTCATATAAAGGTATTACCTCCAAAGTAAATTTAGATAAATTTCCTTTTAGTTGCGGAATTAATAGACCAATTGCTTTGTGTTTATCTTTAAAATAACCATTTAATCTAATTGCTAATTGTGAAGAAGAACCGACATATTTCTCTCCAGTTTCTTTGTGTTTGAATATGTATACTCCTGAAACTTGTATCTTATTAGAAGGTGAACCAATTTTAGCTTTAAGGCTTTCCATTGTTTCATCTTTATATAAATCATCATAAATAAATCCTCTTTTTTGAATAAGATCTTTTAATATTTCTTCAGTAATTTCTATATTACAATGAGATAAAATATCGTTAATTACTTTTGCCGTTACAGGTTTACCTGATTTCATTTGTTCATGAGCTAATTTGTGAACAAATTGATTTGCTCCGCTCCTTCCCAAAAGAATTTTTCATTTATCCTTACTATTTTTATTTCCTCGGTTAGGATCGGATGGGCTATTATTTAAATTTTTTTTACTGCTAAAATTTCGCCTAGTCCCTTCGCTCTGGAAAGGTGATGTTGTTAGTTTTACATAAAAGCTTACCATTAGATTTATATTTACCAATAAAACAAATACGTGCCAAGTTAAGTTCATAGCTCCTAACATACTACTAATTCCACTTAAGTGTAAACCAAAAATTGCTAAATCAACACTTGGTCCACTGTGTGATTGGATTCCTGATAATGGAGGATAAAGAGTTCATCCTGTACCTGCTCCATTTTCTATTGTTGCAGAGAATACAAATAATAGTAAACTAGGCACTAATAATCAGAAACTAATGTTATTTAGTCTAGGGAATGCCATATCTGGACCCCCTACTAATAATGGTAATAAGAAATTACCGAAACCACTTAGTAAACCAGGCATAACCATAAAGAAAATCATCATTATGGCGTGAGCTGTAATTATACTATTATATAATTGATTATCAGCAATATATTGAACACCTGGTCCAGATAACTCTAATCTTATAAGTACAGAGAATGCTGTACCTAATAAACCTGAGAATAATGCAAACATTAAGTATAAAGTCCCAATGTCTTTAGCATTAGATGATAAAAATCATCTTTCTTGTCATTCTGTAGGTTGTTTTAAAGTTAAAAAAGATGATTGAGTATTTACCGATGCAATATCTTCTTTTTTAGCTGATGAGGAAAATCCTCTCACATATGATTTTGTTAATTGATCTAACAAAAAAAAGAAGAATTAAGTTTTTTCGTTAAAAAAAGAAAAAAAAAAAAAAAACGAATTTGAATATTATGTTAATAACACTTGTTATTTAGGGAGGGTACCTAGAATCGAACTAGGATATACTATGCCACATACAGCTGTTCTGCCATTGAACTACACCCACCTAATATACATATATTTTATTATATATATGTATATATATTTAAGTATTTACAAAATGTTCTTAAATAAGAAGATGTTAAAGTATATTAAAGAATTTCCAAATCAAAATTACCTAGACCATTCTTTAGCAAGGTTTTAGAAATTTGACTATACATAGTTATTAATATTTTTGTTAAATAATTTTCAGAGAAATAAAACATAAATCTAGTAGATAAGTTTACATAACTACCCACATAAGTTTTACCATTAATTCTATTTACTCATCTGTAAACTCCTGTTTACCTTTATTTTCTTTTAGAATAACTGTTTTACATGATAAATAATTTGTATAAACGATTAGTGGTTTAAATGTAGAATAGTGTACTAATTTATTATTAATTTGTGGTTTTTTTTTATAAAAAACTTTTTAGACCTAAGATTAACATTTTTAATTTTCTTAAAATTTATTTTTACTCATACGAGTAATACCTATGCTATACTAGGATAACAAGTCTTATAATAAAACCTATTATAAGTAAAACCTATTTATAATAAATAATTTTACTCTGTCTGAGTCAAAGGAGAAACTCGAATTCTCATCCATAACTCATGAAATTACCGTTTTACCTGTTAAACTACTTTGACTTTTTATATTCTATAGTATTGCATGGTACCTTTTATGACTCATAAAAATAATTAATAAATTTTAAAGTCTAAGATTGTTACATGGTATAAGGGGAAATTAGGTTATCTTTATAAGTGAAAGATTTAGGTAGGGAAAATTATCTAATACGAGCTTAAAAAATAAAGAATATTTATAGATAAGGTGAGGTAGAACTTATGTTGGGCAATTAGAACACCCATGAATAAATACCAAAGATTTATGACTTACCTTTGGTTTAGTCTTCCGGAAGGGCGATTCGAACACCCAAATCTGAATACCAAAAATTCATGACTTTACCAATTCGTCTACTCCAGATTTTATCTCTTATTTGTACTTAAATGTCTTACCTATAAAAGATTTACCTTAGCGGGAGGCGCCGTCGATTGCAGCTATAGCCATATAATTATGTAACCCTTATAAGGTTTACCTTTTTAAAGGTATGTTTTAATAGTTGGAAGAGTTGTATTTACCCCCCCCCTTTTCCTTTTAAATATTCTATAGTACGACGTATACTACGTTGAGTCACAATTTCACCCGTTTATACGCATTCTATAGTTTTATTCTTACCGAAAGTTTTTTTTAGATCGGTGGGATCCACTATTTGTAATAGACAATAAAACCTATTACGAAACCTATATTCCATTCCAATATAATATGGGTAACAAGACTTGAACTTGTAAAGTTAAAACTATCCCGGCCTAAACGGAACCTGGTTACCAAATTTCAGCATACCCATAAATTGCTCGAGATAAGACTTGAACTTATAACCTAATCATCTTCAGTGATCCGCTCTACCAATTGAGCTTCTCAAGCTAAAACTATGGAGTTATCAGGACTCGATCCTGAAATAACGATATGCAAAATCGCCGTTTTACCAGTTAAACTATAACCCCTATCCGAGAAACGATTCGAACGTTTACGACTTGCGTCACTTAATCTTAAGTTAAGACTGTCTACCAATTCCAGCACTCGGATTATTTAAGACTAAAATGACTTGAACATTTACTCAAACCATCATGAGTGGTTCGCTTTACCTATTAAGCTATAGTCTTTAATTGCGGACTTAGGGGTTGCACCTAAATATTATGGTCATGAGCCATATATGTTACTATTACATCAATCCGCATTACCTGTTAAACTATAATATTTGATTGCGGACTTAGGGGTTGCACCTAAATATTATGGTCATGAGCCATATATGTTACTATTACATCAATCCGCATTACCAAAATTTTAAGTTTAAACGTTTTATAGATTATTCCCCTCCCCCCGGCGGGTTGCTTCGCAACCCACCTCAGGGTTCATTATGGGCCTGAGGCGGTGCGGAACGCACCGCCGAGGGGACAGATTTAGATATATGGTTATTATCGGTTATTTTATCTATAGTAGCTTTTAAGTGTGTACCCCTCTATACTTTTTTTTAATTTATTTTGTAGCCTCGCTATGTTTCATTCCCATAGATGAACCAGCTACTTTCAATATGTTATATGTGGGATTAAGGTTATCAAGGTATAATTGTTCTCTCTCAATTAGTACATCAGGTAAACAGTACTCTAATATTTATAATCTGAAACTTGAGTAACCATGTTTTAGTAAAGCTTTATAAATTATACTATTACCTTTTGTTAATTCTCTTTTTAAGAAAACAGGTGAGTAATAATTTTTTTAGCCTAAAGAAAAGATCAAGAGCACTTCCTATATAACTATCTTGGGAGTTAAGATTTACTCATCTATATATTCCTGTTTTTTCCTTATTTTAAAATCGTAATTTTTAATTTCTTGGCATTATGTCAAGAAAGAGTTGGTTGAACAATGTATTTATTATTATGATTTTGAGTTAATTTAGTGTATCCGTGATTATTAGTAAGATTACAAGATGTTTAAAAATATTTTAAATTTAATTTTATTGAAACTAAAATAAAAGTCATTTAATTTAGGTAAAAATATTTACTTGTGAACGCAAAACAAGGCGTTTATCAATACTATACTAAACTAGCCCTAGGTGTGGTACTTGGGCTAATAGTTGAAAAAAAGTTCAACAACAACAATTTCCAACTACTGTCAGTAAGAAATAGGTGATTTGAACACCTGACCAGCCACGTGTAAAGTGGTCGCTCTACCGCTGAGCTAATTTCTTTCAACCCAAGGGAGATTTGAACTCCCGAACTAACAGTGAAAATGTTATGTCTTAACCAGACTTGACCATTGGGTCTAAAAGCCCAGTGCAAGTATCGCACTTACTTCTACCGATTACAAAACGGTTGCATTACTTTTATGCTAACCGGGCTAAATTTAATTTATACGATATGTGAAATATTTAGTATATTAATAATTAGTACTTTATGTCTAAAAATGTTAAAATTAGTACAACTAAAGCCTATTAATCATTATTACCACCGGAGTGGTCATAACAATTTTACTCGTTGTGTTCTACAACGTTTAAAAGTATCCTAAAGTAAGCTTCGCGCTTAAATGCTTTCAGCACTTATCTTTAACTGACGTAGCCTTCCTGCCATGCCTATGTGAACAATTTACTTAAGTATAAGTAAATGAGACCTCTAAAGAGGACTAGCATAAACAACAGGTAAACCATAGGTCAATATACCCAACTCCTTTCGTACGAAGGGGCTATCTTTATTCTACTTTAATTCCCTCTAGAAGATAGAAACCATACTGTCTCACGACGTATTAAACCCAGCTCATGTAGCTCTTTAATCGACGAACAGTCGAACCCTTCATGATTTTTGCATTCATGTGGATGAGCTAAGCCGACATCGAGGTGCCAAACCGCGCACTCAATTTGTACTCTCTTGCGCAAATTAGCCTGTTCAATTTATGTTATCATAAAAGATTTTCTTTTATTTCCACTTTTCTCAAAATGGTTCAGACTATTTCATCATCTTTATTAACTATTTTAGGTAGTGGGAGCAGCGTAGCTACCATCATTATTAAATTCCGCTTACTCAACCTTTAACACCAAAAGATCCTATACGAGATTTAGAATTTAATTTAGTATATTGTAAATTAGGTTTAAAGTTTCCTCTTAATATTGATGAAGGATAACCTTTAATAGAAGAGTAGACATTTACTAAATTACCTTTATATCTTACTTTGTGTTGAGATCTTGAAGCAGTATAACGTTTAGTTAATCTACCTGCACCTTCTATTCTAACACCTGATACTCTTTTATATTTAATATTATTTAACACAACTTTTTTAAGATATTCTGTTTTATTTTGTTTTATAAAATCATTCAAGAAATTATTTCTAGTATCAAAATCATTATTTACAGTAAATAAATTTTCTAAATCAAAAAAATATCTTGATCTTTCATCTAATTTAATTTTATTAATTTTTGATTTTTTTACTAAAGATTTAAGATATCTTAATAGTTTTCTTTCTTTTCTTAGTTTTAATACTAATGGTTGTGTAAAAATATCACTATTAAAATAAAAGTATTTTAAATTAATAATATTAAATTCTACATTTTTTTTATATATTTTTCTTATTAAATTAATTAAACCTTGTAAATATGAATATTCAAATTTAGTTTTATTAATATAAAGTAATTGTTTATAAAGCATGTAATATTTTAATCTTTTAAGAGATTTTATTATAAAATCTTTATAATAAAGATTTTGTATTGAATATACTTTTGAATTATAATTAGGTAAAACATTTGTTAATACTTTTATATTTTCTTGTTGTTTTTTTAATATATTTAATCCTACTTTTCTTATTAATTTTAACTTATTTAAAAATTTTTCTTTTTTAAATAAACTTGTATATCTTTTTTTTAATTTTAATAAATAATTAAGTTTTTGTCTATTATATACATATAATGTAATGTTTACTTTATCATTAGTATGTTTAAATTCACCATCACTAACAAAGATTTTATTTGTTGATAATTTTCTTATTCTACGACGTAATCTTTCTTTTCTTAATTTAGATTCTATATTTAAATTATATGAATTTAAATATCCTTTAATTAATTTTATTACTAATCTGCTTGCAACAGGTATTAAACTTAAAGCATTTTTATTATATACATAAATACTATTTTTTCAATCTCTTACAGCAGGAACAAAATCTTTGTTATATATAGTAACATTTCCATTATTTAATGATTTTTTTTTATATGTATTTTTTAATTTTGATCTTATAATATTTAGCATATTTATTAATAAATTAAGATATTAATATAATTAATCAAATTAATTATATAATATTTATGCTTGGTTATTTCCAAGTCTATTTCATTATTATTAAAATAAATAATAATAATAATTATACAAATTATATATTAATAGTTAATAAAGATGTTGGGCATTAAAAAAAAGGATTATTGTTAGCAATACTCACCTTTTAGTCGTTGAACGTCCTTATTTGCTTTTTCACTGCTAAAATAAGTTTCGCTTCAAATACACTATATCCTGACGTGGAGAAAAGTTGTCTTTGAAATTTACCCAATATATTACCAACATTTTATAATATTGGAGGACTCACAGTTATAAATCCCTAGCGTAACTTTTTCTATAATCCAAGACCTTTCCTTAATGCATCTTGTGATCATATGCCCCGCTTACGCGACTGATAGACTTGTAGGTCAAACAGTAAAGCAAGATTTAGCCATTAAACTTTTAAAGTATAAATAATCATCATATTAATAAAGAAAGAAATTATACAATATTAATATGATAAAAAACTTTTAACAATGTAAAGTTTAAAATACATCTATTCACCATATAGTTAAAATCTTACTTAAATTAAATAATATATATTGAATTTAATCTAACAATAACTGTATAATTATAAATATAATTATAACAAATTAAAATATTTGTAAAGAGATTTACAAATTTACATATGAACTTTGGATATACCCAGGTACTTTTTGTGGGATCTGTGCCCCGCATAAACTGCCTCCCAATCCTCAAGAGCATATATTAGGAAACAAATAAAGGTGTTTCATTGTTATCTTTCAACTACCTTATACACTCGCAATCATCCTAAATTTTAACTCTTGCAATTGGTAACAGTAAAGCTGCATAGGGTCTTCTCGTCTATCTAGAGGTAAACAGTATCTGCACTGCTATTCCAATTTCACTGAGACAATCATCGAGACAGCTGTTGTATCGTTAAGTCATTCATGCTGGACCGCATTTAACGGCCAAGGTATTTCGCTACCTTAGGACCCTCATAGGTAAGGCCGCCATTTATCGGGGTGTCCTTCAAAACCTCAGTTAAAAACCAAGGTAAATTCGTTACCCAGCCGACATTGGGCAGACATCACACTCAATACTTTGATATTTTATCTTTGCAGAGTGCTGTGTTTTTATTAAACAGTCGTACAACATTATTTTATGTTTCCTCTTACCATAAATTTAATTATATCATACCTTAGGTATGTTAAACTTATGATAATGGCCCTCCTTATCCCGAAGTTACGGTAGTCAATTTGCCGAGTTCCTTAATGATTGTTCACTCAAACGCCTTTGTATTCTCTACTTGCTTACTTGTGATAGTATCTAGGTACGGTATATATAAACCTTATTATACTTATATTTATTGAATATTAGCCTTAATATTTATACAACAATATAAATATATCCTTCCATTATTAACTTTTTTATAAAACTCTATTATATTGTTTTTTTACAATACAATCTTGCAAAACTTTAACAAGTTATATTATAAATACAATATAACATATTTAGATTTATTCATAAGGCTAAGTTAATAATTTTTTATTAAAGTTAAAAATTTTCCAGAACCTTTATTACTTGTTAAAGGTTTTGTTTTTAACTTTTAAGTATTTATATATAAATATCATCAAAATTACCTTTTGATTAATATTTTTAGATACCGAAAATTAAATATAATACCATAAGCTTAAGGCGAGGATATTCCTTTTTCGTTACTCATGTCAGCATTCTCTCTTGGATTATATTGATGGAGAATTTTAATAATAAAGACATATATTATACATCTATATATTTATATAAATCATATTTTCGATATTATATAAATATCCTTAAAACATTAAGTTTTAAATATTATTAATTATTATCCATACTTATTATTTCTTAAAAAGAAATAATAATGAATATTTATCCAATGTTCCGCTACCCCACATAGACAATATTTTATTATTATACATATGTGTACAAGGTTTCGGTATATCATTTAGATCCGTTAAATTTTCGGTGTTTTTTTCTTTAATCAGTGCTCTGTTACGAGGTCTTCAAAAAATGGCCGCTTCTAAGCCTATTTCCTGATTGTATTAAAAAAAAACATCCTTAATTTCACTCAATGATAATTTTGGAACCTTAACTCTTGTTCTGGGCTGTTTCCCTTTAGACATACAACCTTATCGCACTATGTCCGATTATTCAACATTCATCTTTGCCATTTCGAGTGCAAATACTCTCCGGTAAAGTCACTACAACCCCCCGATGTTGACAAAAATATTGTCCGAGATCACAGTTCTGTACCTGCTAAGATGTTAGTTAAATTACCTACTTATATAGGTTTCGCGGAAAACCAGCTATACTAGTCAGTTTTGTCTTTCACTAACTTACCACAGTTCTTCGGATATCTATACAACGATAACCCGTTCGGGCTTTTATAACCCTGACCATGGTAAGATCACTAGCCTTCGGGTCTAATTTTAGATACTTTTTCATTTTCTCATAATTGGTTTATCTAAGCTAATCACATTCGTAATTGCTTGCATCTAAAATTAACTTGCTGACCCATTATGCAAAAGGTACGCTCTTATTATTTATTTAAATTTCACTCGAGCTGCTTATAAAACTACTATTTCAAATTTTACCTCACGGTACTTTTCACTATCGCTTATATATCATATTTAGCCTTAGAGGAAGGTTCCCCTTTATTCTAACAGATTTTAATCCGTTTTACTTTTTCAAGTTTTGTTTTTAGGCTTTTGTTATTTAGTTGACACCAAATAACAATCTCGTTTGATTTCTTTTCCTAAAGTTACTAAGATATTTCAATTCACTTTGTTTATTATCTGATTTCTCTTAGAAACTAGATTGTCTAGATATTCTTTAATATATAGCTAATTATCCATAATAGTTTCTTTATATACTTACCATGCGCAAAGCGCACGAAATATATCTTTCATATTACCTATATTGCCAAATACACTTAAATTTTATTTATAATTCAGGTTATTATGATTCGAACATAACTACTCCTCAACCCAAATGAGACGCCTAACCAACCTGGCTCTAACCTGTAGATTACATTTTTATATTTTTAAGTTTATTCGTTATATCAGAGAGTATATGATTCGAACATATGAAAGTTTTTACCTTTAGCTAGACTCAAGCTAGCCGCCTTAAACCACTCAGCCAACTCTCTTACTTTCCACTCCATGAGGAGCTACGCTCCCCTCGTCAGGGTTCATAATTCCCAGACGCGGTACGAAGCACCGCGGAGGGGTTTTATTCAATTTTTCGTTTTATACGATCCCCCTCCGTGGGTTGCAATGCAACCCACGGGGTATATTTGTGCCCCGGACGCGGTGCGGAACGCACCGCGGAGGGGAGAATGATTCTTCAGTGACTCGAACACTGAACATATCCTTATCAAGAACACACTTTACCGATTAAGTTAAAGAATCTTCAAGAGCACTTAGATTTGAACTAAGAAATATAAGGTTGAAGCTTACAGTTTTGCCTATTAAACTATGCTCTTCGGAAAAGAGATGAATCGAACATCTACGTGTAAAACACAATATTTAGCAAATACCTTACCCTACCAATGGCTACTTTTCCTATTATATCGGGTTAGATCGGCTTCGATCCGACATCTACTCGCTCGACAAGCAAGTTCTTTACCTATTAAGTTACTAACCCCTTTTTACGGCTAGCCGAAATCGAATCGACACACTTCGTATGGAAAACGAACAGTCTACCATTAACTTATAGCCATTTTATATATTCCTTATGACTAGCTGAATTCGAATCAGCACATCTTATATGGTAAATAAGCAGTCTACCGTTAACTTATAGTCATTAATATTAAGAAATACTAAGACTTATGGGACTTGAACCCATATGGTAATGATTAAAAGTCACATGTTTTACCTTTAAACTAAAGTCTCTTTCATATCATTTGATATGATATGATTATCAATCGATTAATTTTTTATTATCATTTTGTAAATTATGTAAGTGATTTTGCTACTTTTTATTTTTAATATTTAATTTTAATTTTAATAACCTCAGTAATAAACTGAAATATATAAGAATAATCAAACCACGTCTACGAAGTGTCAGTATAATATTCCTGATTCGTAACCAAGGTGATGGTGATCTGTTAACTGATATGCAGCTAAACGTCATAATCCCACTGCTAAGAATGCTGTTCCTATAATTACGTGTACATTTGTCACAATAATTCTCATCATTGTTCAGACTATTTATTCATATTAGTCTTATTAAACCTCTAATCGTCGAAGTTTAATATTTAATATGTAGAGTTTAATGCCATTCTTTTACCTTAAAGGTAACATAATATTTATTGGCTAGTCGTTGAACCTTTATATATTGCCTAACAATATATACTTGGCAGCAAATTATCTTAAAATATATTAAGACTTTCTTGCTATTAACTCTATTTGCAATATAATATATTAACTTAAAACAAACCTATAACCTTTATAGGATTCACCTGAACTTAAACATTGTTTAATTTTACTTCTTCCTATACTAAGATTTTTAGCACATTCAGACATACTATAATGAATAGTACTATTTCCACTACTATCTATAACAACGATATTTGTAGCTTCACTTACTAATTTATTAGTATTTCTATAGTGTCTAATTCCCTCCTTAATTTCATAAGGACTATCTATTAAATAAAGTTTAGATAATAAATTCTCTATTTCTGAAATAGAAATTAATTGCATATTTTCAAGTAAAGAAGCATTAGTTGTTATTCTATACCGATTAATATGTAATTTTATTGCATCAAATACATATTTACCTTCAGGTATAGTGTGATAACCCTTATAATATATATCTATTAAATTTATTCATAAAGAAAAATCATTTGACTTTAAAGATTTTAGAATTATAGTATTATTATCGTACATTAATGGAATTAATCTTTCTTTAAGTTCTTTTATTTTATTAACTTCTAGTACTATAGTTGGATTACTATTTTCTCTATCTGTTCTTTGAGAAGTTAACCTTATATTACCTACATTTAGAAATTCATTAATTTTTTTATATAATTCTAATTCTCTAATATGATTTTCTAATTTAAATCTAGGAACATATTTATTAGTTGAAAATGACCCATCTCCGTCAATAAATCCTGCTAATCAAAACTTAGTTATTTTAATATTACTGTTAATAGAACTTGCTATTCATTGACTAGACATAGAATCCATTTCTTTTTTACAATTAATTATTTCTAATTTACCTTTATCTGTTAGATGACTTTTATCTTTTATCAAAGTAACTGCTTTTTTAAATACTTCATATTGATGATACTTTGAACTATTAAGATTTTCATAGTCAAATAGAGGTAATATTACATGTAATAAAGAATTTCTATCATTTACAAAATAATTTATTCTATCCTTCGATTTAGAAATATGTCCACATTTTAAAGTATTCATAATATAATTTAATACGGGTTCATCATCTTTATGTAGACCTATTTGGAATGTAAATTGAACATTTTTAAATGTGCTTTCAGTTAATCCTGTAATTTTAATATTAAAATTACCTTCTGCGTCTGTAAAACCTACAAATCATTCTAAAAAATCTTTATGTAAAAAATAACTATTAGCTTCTTTATCTCTATAAGAAGGTATGGAAATTAATATTCCCTCATGAGGAATAGTCCCTTCAGAGGATAATTTATTCTTATTATCAATGTTATAAATTCCTATTGTTTCAAGTATAATATATGCATATGGGGCTACATCGTTTAACCCGTGGAAACCTGTACCGAAATAGAAACATGATCCGTAAACACTATCAGAAATAGTGAATGATGATACTGTATATTCTACACCTTGGAAGAAAGTGAAAATTACAGCTAATATAATTGTAGCAACTGTTCCATATAATGCTCCTTTTCTATTACTCTGTATTAATGAATGGTGAGCATAAGTAATAGTTACCCCTGATGATAATAATAAAACTGTATTTAATAAGGGTAATTCAAAAGGATTTACAGCTTGTATACCTAATGGTGGTCATTGTGCTCCTAATTCTACACTAGGTGATATAGCACTATGGAAGAATGCTCAGAAAATTGCTAAGAAGAAAAATACTTCAGAAACAATGAATAAACCTACTCCTAGATTTAATCCTTTTTGTACTGCATTTGTGTGATTTCCTAAATAAGTCAATTTTAGGTTCAAAATATTTCTATTTTGTTTTGGACTATATCTTAATTAATAGATTCTCTCTGGAGGAGAATGTATTAACTCTTAACATCTAGTCTCTGAAGATCCAACGGATAATTATATGTCCATTGTTATCCTGCTAGTTTCCTATCTAACTTAGACAATAGGCTTTCCAGCAATTTGTTAAGTTTTTAGAGGGCACTTTATATTAAAAAATATGTATGTTTATATTATAAATCTATTTTTCGTTTACTATTCATATTAGATTGTATTAATTTAATTTTTAATCTTCCTTCGTCAGTTAGATGTTTTTTAGATATCATCATATTATAAACGATTTCTCAATCTTTAAAATCTTTACATTTTGTTCCTAATAAAGGATATTGATTAAAATAATTTACAACAAATCCAACCTTTTCTAGTGATGTCACATTTAATGACAATACTTTACCAGTTTTATTATTATAAATTGATAATTTACAATCTAAAAAATTAGCTAGTTTTTCCATTATATTAAAATTAGATTCTCTATTTAATTTTTCTATATATTGTTGGTCTAATCTGAATTTTAGAGATATACTATTACTTACAGATCTTTTACGAGTATCCGATTTTGGCTTAGCTTCTACTATTTTTACACCAAAATGTCCATCTGCCTCAGTAAATCCAGTAAATCAACTATTTTCCGAAAAATCTGATTCATCTAATACACTAAATGGTATTGCTAAATTATATTTTTTATTAATAAAATCTATTAAATTATTTAAACTTTCATTTTTGTTTGGTGTTCTTAATTTATTATGAATTGTATCTATAAATAATTTTATACCTTCGATATCTCCTATAATAAATCTAATAGTGTTACCCCCAGATTTTTGAAAACGACCTTTTTCTTTTAACATTGTTTGTATATTAACAAATAATTCTAGATTATTTTCATGTGAAGTAAACACTATTCTAGGATTAAGAACTCTATTTAACGTAGTATTACCTAAAAAAGGTAAGGATATATGCCCATCTCCTTCAAATAAACCAGCTAAATAATATCCAAATTGATTATTTTTATCTTTTAATAAACTTTTACTAATATTTAATTTTACTTTTTCTATAATTTCTTTACTAATTGCACTTGCAATTTTTACATACATTTTTTCTAATATATAATTTAAACTTCTTTTACCCTCTGAAATAATATCTCTAAATCATAAACCCATTACGTAAGCTACGTTTATTACAGCTACAGGTACTAAGTACTCAAAACTTTGGAAACCATGCATAAAGCAAACTGTTGATCCTGTTAATATAAATAATGATATACTTGTAAACAGTGGTCAAGGAGATGGTGATACTAAATGAAAAGGATGGTGTTGAAAATTTCTTTTAGCCTGATATACCATTCCTATCTTCTAAAAATAATAAGTTTCCAATAACCTTTATCTCTGTTTTATTGTTATTACTATTGCACCCACCATTCCTAACAATAGTATCACTGAACTCACTATTAATCAGATAGAATAACTTGTATACATTATATTACCTATTCCAGTTATATGAGTAAATTCTACTAAGGAGCTATCTCAACCTTTACCACTAGCATAAGCTATTTGTTGTTTTAAATCTACTAAATTAAAAAACTCATTATCTAATTGAACATTATATACTTCAGAAAATGAATTTGATAAATAAGAAACAATTGTATTATCTGTTAAATTAGAAGGTAATACTTGTCCTACTATATAATAGAAAAGTAAAACTGTTAAAACAGCTAATGGTATATCATTATTTGTTTCACTTAATAGTTCAGAAATTCTTATATTAATTAACATTAATATGAAAAGAAATAAAATAGATCAATTCTAATTAACTAAGACATATCAGATTTTATGTCTAAGGTTTAGAACCGGGAGTTCTTATCACTGTATTTATGCAATACAGCTGTGTGTAGCTATAAAGTATTATCCTTCCTCCCTACGATATCACACTCGTTATAGAACCCGACTGTACATTTGGACAGGTATTACAACCTAACCCCGGTGAACCAGTCTGTAGCGACATTTACTACTGCCGACGGTCTTCAACTAGGATGTCGTTAACCGTTTTCACCTCATTTTTCTACAAGTATGGAAATTATACGGTAGTAACCTTCTTTAATTTCCTCTGCTTTTAATTATGCGTATTATTTCGAGATTCATTAAGATATATCCTCGCGCGCGACGATGTCAACATCTTGCATAGGAGGTTTATATCACTAAAGTTAGTTTATATATATTATGTTAACGATAAAATACTGGAACTCTTCTAACTTTATAACCATTTATCGGGGACCCGGAGGGTTGCGAAGCAAACCACCAAGGGGATTTATTTCTTTTAAATACAAACAATTTTTTATAATTAAAAGTACCTTGTAGAGCAGGATTTTAACCTGCGCGGCATTATTTTACATTTGACCACCGCTCCTACATAAACTAGAATATAAGATAATCCTATATAATTGTATCCTACTAATATTAATAAACAAGCTATATTAATAAATAAACCTATTAAAAATAATACAGATACTATAGGATTTCTACTTACAATAGTAAATACACCTAATAAAATTGAAACTAAATAAATAATATCTACAAATCCTATTTTGAATCCATTAGTAATATAATCATTTAATAAAAAAATATTATTCATATATAAAATCTTTAATCTGTCATAATTTTATACAAATATAAAATATCCAGATAGGATTAAGTGAAGTTTAGGAAGAAAAGGAATCGAACCTTCGATGACCTATAGTCATTGAGTTTACAGCTCAACCCGTAAACCAACAAACGGACCCTTCCTTATATATTTGTCTTTTTCTGGATTTGAACCAGTAGGGAAAAAAAAATTCCTCTAAAGATTATAATTGTTATTCATCCCGTGCAATTTCCATTAGGATGGACACTTATCCACAACTTTGCCGCGAGTAATTTCTTAATCTCTAGATTTAATTGTTGTAGTTAATTAAGTTATTAAATATCTTCCTTTGTAAGGTCTATTATTTTTACCCTTTAATTTATTCATTATAATCGAATTACTAATACCTAAGGCCTCGGCAGCTCTTCTTGCTGACGGATACTCGGTGCTTTCACCTTTTGTTAAATCAGTAACAACAACCGCTTGGGATGTTTTAGTAGAAGCTAAAGTTTTCATTTTAGTTTATAATGGTACTTTACTTTCTCTTTTTGTTAAGACTTTTTCAATTTTATCTTTTATTTTATTAATATTTTTTTCCAATTGGTAAACCCTTTCTGATAATGTTATATCGGGATTATAAGCATTATTATATTATCTTAATTTTAATCGAGTATAATCATTAGTAATCCGACCTAAACTAGATCCTGCGATCTGACAAATATTATACTCAGGTTTATAATAATCGATATAATATTGTTCTTTATTAATTCTGTTGGTTCACAATATTCTAATACTTCTAACGTAAATTTTGAATGACCATATTTTAATAATGCTCTAGAAATCATACTTTTATTTCTTAATATTTCCTTCTGTAAAAAAACCTATTGAGAAATAATCTCTAAATCTTCTAGTAAGATTAGAGGCACTTCCTATATACGATGCTTTAATATCTATTTGTATTATCCTATATATACCTGATTTATTATTATTTAACCTGTTAATTTCTTTTTGATTACCTAATTCCATTGTCATAATTTTAGGATTTCTATTATAAGTGCAAAACCCCCGAAAACCACTTCTCATGAGCTTATTTTTGGAATCGAACCAAATTAGGGATATAAATGATCCCACACTCCTTAGAAAAAGCTACAGTGGGGTTATGACTGAGGATAATTCATCCCGTGCAATTTCCATTACACGAACCGTATTTCGACTTAACACCAATCAGAGTCATGCATACGAAAATTAAACCTACGTATTTATATACCTGATTATATATATTAATACGTAAATTAATCAAACTTATTGCACATACTCCTTTCAGCGCCTGACGAGTGGTTAGTACCTAGCTGAGATTAGATTCACCGTGACGTTGGTGATTCACGATTACTAGTAATTCCTTATTCATGTAGTCGAGTTACAGACTACAATCCATATTATATCCAATTTTGGGGATTAGCTCCATTTCACAATATTGCATCCCTTTGTTAAGGCGTATGTGGCACGTCTATAGCCCACAGTATTTAGGCCATGATGACTTGTCTTAATCCCTATTACCAGTCCAATATAACGGCGTTCCACTCTATGTATATAAATAAAGTGAGGGTTTTCGTTAATTTGAGGAGTTAACCAAATCTCACGACATTAACTAAAGACAGCCGTGCAGCGCTTGTAACAATTTTATTGTTATTCAAACTGTGGTAAGGTTTTTCGCGGGTTATCGAATTAAATAACATACTTCACTACTGGTTTCAGAAACGGTCTAATGATTTCAGTTTATATGTTGCCATATTACTCTTGAGGTGGAATGCTTACACTTTCATTTATAGACTAAATATATTTTCTAGTCTATGACATTCATCATTTTCTGCTTGGACTACTAGGGTATCTAATCCTTATTGCTACCCAAGCCTTCGTCCCTCAACGTCAGTTTTTACATAGAAGGACGCCTTCGCCGTTATCAGTCCTTCTGGTATTAAAATATTCTATCACTACTCCAGAAATTCTTCCTTCTCTTATAAAACTCTAGTAAAAAAGTACTCATTTAGAGTTTAATTTACCGTCTAGGTACCCTTTAAACCTAATAAAGATGACTAACACTAGTCTTTTACGTATTACCGCGACTGCTGGCACGTAATTTGGTCAAGACTTATAAATAGGAAATTGTCATTATCATTATCCTATTTAGAACTTTATACGAGTAAATCGTTAATGTATTATTTTAATACATTTTTTCATTCTTCCAAGTTACTGGTTCAGCCTTTCGGCCATTGACCAATATTCCTCACTGCTGTACTAAAACGCATTGGGGTTTTTTCAGACCCAATGTGGTCGATCGACCTCTCAGTCACGACTACGGTTATTAGCTAGAAAAGTCATTACCTTTCCTACTACTCACCGGGATAAAGATTAACATCTTAAAGCGGACCTTTTATTCCTTTCTTTATATAAGGGATTTTTCCCTTACTTTTAGGTAGCCAAATTATCTTATACTCACCTGTACACCACTACGTCGCTCCCCGCAGGGAGCGAAGTCGTTCGATTAGCATGTGTCAAGTACTTGGACAGCGTTCAATCAGAGCCATCATCAAACTCAAAAAAATTTTTTTTTAGTTTGGTATATATACCTAATATACCTATATTGCATGGTACACGCTATATTGATTTTTTAAGATATAATTAAGCCAGTTCCTGTCTTAATTTTAATAATTCTAAATTAAAACTTACCATAGGGTTATTGTTCGCAATTATTAATTATAATTATTAGTTTCTGTTAAAATCCTTATATTATTATAAAGCGTCGCCTATGGCGATGCATATATGGCTAATAAGTTTCGGACTTTCCTTTTTCATAAATTTTTATATCTTTTTTTTTATTTTTTAACCTACCCACCCTACCTTTTAATTTTTTTTTAATTATATAAATTAATATTTAACTAAATTAATGCTACAACATAGTAAACTACAAAAACTTTATTCACTCTAAACACATCATTATATCCCCTCGGCGGGTTGCTTCGCAACCCCACCTCTTATTTGAAATGTACCAGAGGCGGTGCGGAACGCACCACCGAGGGGTTAGATAACTTATTCAATATTATAACTTCTTAATGATCTACGGTTGGCAATTACACAAACAAGGATATCTGTTTTAAACTTCTATTGAAGATGCTAGAACTTTGGGCGACTATATAACGCCTCCTTTCGTTGGCTATTGGACTATACTTTACGCTTATAGAGTATTTCCCGTGCGTATTCATATCTGTCCTACAAGTGTTTTCCATAATTGTGGCTTACTTTCATGCTTAATAGTTTTTAAGAATATTTCACCATTACTGTGCAAGTATCCACCGCTGTCTGTCCACCAATCCGGACTAAGATACTTGTTAAGGATGATTGGACTCTTCCATCCAACAGAATAGTAATTATCCTTAATACTTGTTGGTTTGACCTCAGTACTGCACATCTAACCGGCCACATGAGCCATTTAAAAGGTTCCTGAGTTAACACCACCCACAATATAAGCTATTGGTTTTAGCTAACTTGAGGTATGATACGCTCTTATTAAGGGACTATTCGCGGAGCACTCTGATTACCAAGTCAGAGTCGCTCTACAAACGCACAACCATCTAGTCTCTGCTCTTTTACACCTGGTCGGTTCGGAAGTTGCTCTTTTAATAGGGTGCAGCTACGCTTCTAATTTACTATGGATAACGGCACCTCTCTCCACAAGTTGCGTTTTAAAGGGCTACCCCCAAATACATCGAGTCGATGATTTAGATCCGCGAAGGTCCATTTTCTCTTACGAGAAATCCTGTGACTTATTACTTATCATGCACACATTACTGCACATGGTTCAGCTTTTGCTTTCGCAATACTGTTTCGTACCACAGGCTTTAGGAGTTGCCCGGAATTTGATTGTGCTAGAAAATTAGTGGGGGCTGACCCTGACCCTCACTTTCTTCTGAATAATTAAAATTAGTAGGATAGTGTGGTTATAATATTGAAGTAATAGAAAGTTATATTTTTGATAAATCTTGTGATTATTTCCATGACTATGTAAAGGATATGACTTTTATTAAAGATAATTATTCAAGTGCTATGCGTGTAATGCATAAATACTTTTAAATACATTATATGGTAGATTAGGAATGAAAAATTAAGTTGGTAAATTTGTTTACGGATATGTATATCAGTGCCATAAACTGATAATTTTCATATCATTGTAAAAATATAAATTAAGAGTTAAAAGTTAACTAGATATTTATTCGGTACTATTTGTCATTAGAATCTAAAGATCTAAGGTACTTCTTTCAGATTTTAATGATCTAATTTTTATTAAACCCTCTTCTGTTAGGTCTTGATTGGTTAAACATTAATTTATTTGATGTTATCATAACACGTGGTTCACGTGTCTCAGGATTAATTATTGCTTTGCTTGGTTGGTTTTTCTTATCCGTGTAATTCAATAGCATCTTTAATATAAGAACAAGTTAATATAACGAAAACTTGAGCTTGGATAAAGGCTATGGCTAACTCTAAACCAGAGAAAGCGATAATGAAAGCTAATGGAATTAAAGCTAAAATAAAGAAAATAAAACCAGAACACATTATGTTGAAAGTGAAACCACTTAAAATGCTTAATAACATGTGTCCAGATAATCGTCCCACAAATTTATCCTTTTCGCTTTACAATCTATCAGTTGTTAAACTTTTTGTTATTTTTAGTAATTTCATACTTTATATGATTTACCTTTTAACAAACAAGATCTAAACTATTTTAAATTTGTGTACACCTTTAAAAGGATTTGCTCTATTTTCTTTTAAATATAAAGAAATACTGGGTTGACGATAACCTAATGCTCTAGCAGTAGCTCCTATCGTTGGATAGACTGTCACCTCATTAGTTATGACATTTGTAACTTCAACTCTTTTAGATGTTTTTTGAACTATCTGTTTGTTTACTGAATCAGAATTTTCATTATTATTATTCAGTAATTTGAATGTATATCTATTTAAAACAGGGTTATCTTGGTTTAAATAAACATAATGTAAAATATATCTTCTTTCTATTCCTAAAGCACGAGCAGTCGCTCTTACTGAATGATAAGAAGTAGTAGTATTTGTTTCCAAGTCAGTAGCCTCAACTTTAATATTTGAGGATTGAGCCTCAGATAATTTAGCTAAAGTTTCAGGAGATCTTTGAAATGCAGCTGCACGCATATTTTCGATAGCGGCTTCTGTATGAGTTCAACCTGATCCACGTGAAGGGCTTCCTGGTGTTTTCAATATATTATATTCTGGTTCATATACTTCAAAATAATATTTTTCTTTTGACATAATATTATCTTTGTCACAGAATTCTAAAATAGTAAGGGTGAAGCTTTGATAACCGTGTTTTAATAATGCTGAATTAATTGGCATATTATTATATTTCATTAATCTATTCGCGTTATAATATTCCATTAATCTACGTCTTAAATCAACAGAACTTCCTACGTATTTTTTTCCATTTAATTTATTAGTTCACATATAGATTCCTGATCTATCTTTAGTTAAATTAAGTATTTCAATTTTGTCTTTATCTGCATCAAGGAATTCAATTAAATTATTAGAATTTGAAAGAGAACAGTTATTGCTTGATGTTGAGTACGATCTAGTTGTTATTAAACCTAATCTAGAATATTTACTTTGTGTTAGGTAAAATAAGCTACATGATCTCCTCTTGTTATTTAAGTTTAAACTATGTGTTGAATAATTATTAAATGTGTTATTTAAAATAGGAAGTATCAGTCGTCCACAACTTCATCCTTTATTTAAAGGTGTTTGCTGTTTAGTCTTATTTATTTTAAGGTGTTTGCTGTTTAGTATTATTTAATTTGAAATTACTAAAAATGAATTTTAGGAAAGGCTATTGTGGTATCTTTAATCTTAGATTACTTAATTTCTTCTAAGAACCGGTTTCCCGGCGACTAGAGTATACCTTACAACTTTTAAAGTTGAAGAACCGTCTACTCGTTGCTCTTTTACAATAACTACTAGATTAAAAAGTTTTAAAAAAAGTAATTATTGACTTAGATCCGCGATCACCCATTTCTATTACTAGTATCTTTAATGATGTTACTATACCCTAGTGATTAGCTAGGCCACTTACTAAGTTTCCTTAGAAAGTTTAGTTATTAAAGCTTTAGGGCTTCCCCGGAGTTTGGCCCTTGAACACAAGATTGATGAGTGCCTATTCTCATCCTTTTATGTTAGCTGCTAATCTTAATCCTAGAGAAATATTTCTAGCTAAGTATGATATGAATTCAATCAATACAAGTAAAGGTAGTAAAGCTAAAGGACATCCCGCTGGCACAAATAGAGAGAAGAATTTTAAACCATGAGAGTTAAAACCTAAGAATGTTGCTCCTAAAACAATAGTGAAACTCATTGAGAATGTTAAAATAAAATGTGATGTTGATGCAAAACTATAAGGTACTAATCCTATTAAGTTATTTGCTAATATAAATAAGAATAAAGTATATATAAATGGGAAATATACTTGTCCTTTTGTTGGGTTAATTTGACTTACTACTATACTATGTACTGTTGCATATATACTTTCCTGACTTATTGACCAGTTATTTGGTATTATTTTATTATTATTTGTAGCTAATAAGCTGTATGTTAAGATTAAGAATATACCTATTGTTAAGTATAAACCTATATTTGTTAATGATAAATGAAAATTACCTAATAAGTTTGCGTTTATTGATAATAAATCTCTAACTTCGAATTGGTCTAATGGACTTAATACAAAATTTAAATTACCCATGATATTTTATTTATAAATATATTTAATTAATTTTAAATCTTATTTTATCATATTTATATAGAATTTAACTATTACACTTATTTATTTAATTATTATCTTATATATAATATGATATTGAAATATCCCCTCGGTGGGTTGCTTCGCAACCCCACCTCAGGGTTCATTATGGGCCTGAGGCGGTGCGGAACGCACCGCCAAGGAAAACCTTTAAATATTCATTATTATAATTTGTTTATATAGATACGAGATATAAAAATACGTACGAATTTTGGTAAAATGAATTTAGTAAATGCGTATATTAATACTGTTAATATAACAAAAGCATAAACTACTTGATTAACAAAAAAGAAAGGTACTAATTGTGGCATATTTATACTTATCATTGTTAACATTACTTAGATTATCCCTTAATATATATCTAAACTTTAGAAGATTTAAGGTAATGTGATATATTATATTAATATTTAAGCCCTTAAGATGAATCGAACATCTATCAAGATATTAACAGTATCCCGCTCTACCGTTGAGCTATAAGAGCTAATTATGGGGGAGCTACTTTTCTTCACCTCAGGGTACAACGCACCGCGCAAGGTTATTTATTCTTATCCAAGACTCGAACTTGGATCAAAATATTAGAAGTATTCCGCTCTACCATTGAGCTAATAAGAATTTGGTATATAATATATAGGTATCTATACCTATATTAATACCTATGTCCCTTTCGGGGGAGCTCAGCTCCCCCACCTCAAGTACATTTATCCCCTTTTAATTTATTTAAACTTTATACATTATATATCTTCCCTATTATTAGTTTATACTATAAATTAAAGAAGAAACTGAATAATGTAAACCATCTAATATTGGAGCTGGATAGATCCCAAATAATACTGTTAGTACAACAAATACTAATAACATAATAAATTCTCTTCTAGTTACATCACCTATATTTTCTACAAAATAAATTGAGTAAGAACCACCAAAAACTATTCTATTATACATAAATATTGTATAAGCGGCAGAAAATACTATTGAAGTACTTGCTAATACACCTAATAATGGCATTCTTTCAAATACTCCATATAATGACATGAATTCACCTATGAAATTTAGTGTTAAAGGAGTTCCACTATTTCCTAATGATAGAATGAAGAATAATACTGAGAATATAGGCATAACTTGAGCCATACCTCTATAATATGTAATTAATCTAGTTGATGATCTGTCATATAAAATACCTCCTGCACAAATGAATAATCCTGATGAAACAAAACCGTGAGCTAAACCTAAAACTATTGAACCCTCAATACCTTGTATTGTGTTACTAAATGCACCTATTAAATATACAGCTGCGTGAGATACTGATGAGTAAGCAATTAGTTCTTTAATATCTATTGTTCTTAATGTACTAAAACTAGCATAAATTATTGTTATTACACCTATTACATAAATTATGTAAGTATAATTTAAAGAAGCTTTCGGTAATAAAGGTAATATTAATCTAAATATACCATATAAACTTAATTTTAAAACTATACCTGCTAAAATTATACTTCCTGATAATGGTGATTCAACGTGAGCTTTAAGTAATCAAGTATTTAAAAAGATTACTGGTGTTTTTACAGCAAAAGCTATAAATATACCATAGAATAAAAATAATTGAGTTACATAATTGAAATTTGATTTTGATAAAGCATCAAAATCTGTTGTTCCCATTATTGAAGACATAGCTACTATTGATAATAACATAAATAATGATCCTAATAATGTATATAAAAATAAATAGAAACTCGCTCTTACTTTATTACTTGAACCAAATAATCCTATTAGTAGGAATAAAGGTGGTAAAATACTTTCGAAGAATATATAGAATAACAATACATCCAATACTAAGAATACAGCTAATAATAATGTTTCTAATAATAACATTATTACTACAAACGATAATACATTTTTAGATTGTATTGAATTTCAATTAGATAATATTGCTATTGGCATTATTATTGTTGTTAATAATATAAAATATATTGATAAACCATCTACACCTAAATATATATCAAAATAACTTATTTGATAATGTTCTTCAATAAATTGAAATTGTTTACTACTGAAATCAAATAGTATAAACATAATTAATGAAACAACTAAGTTAATTATTGAAGTTGTTAAGGCAATAGATTTTATTCTTATATTATTGATTAAGGATAAACCATAATTTCCCTCTATTGTAACAAATCCTATTCCAATTAAAGGTATTAATAATAATAATAAAGACATATATAGAATTATATATTTTATTTACTACTAATAAAATATTCATTAATACATACATTGTAATAATATAACATTTTATTGTTTGTTACACCTTACGTATGCCGTAAAGTTAAATTTTATACTAGTACTACTGAATATCTTACTATATTGTTAGTTACCTTATTACCTTATAATATTTATAAAATTTTTATAAAAGTTTATAAAAATTTTTATAAAGTATATAAAAAGTAATATTATAAATCTGAAACACTAGACCCCTCGGGGAAGAGAAATTTCATATTAAAATACCCACCACCTATCCCTCAAATAAATGTGATCCACAATTTATTCTACACTTTTTTGCTACGTTAATAAAACATAATTATTATTAAATATTTATAACTATACTTAACGATTAAATTAAAAAATTAATTTACTTTTTAGTTATACAATTTAAACAGTCTAAATCATTCAATAGAAAATAATAAATAAATAAAGTAACTATACTAGTCCGACGGACAGGCAGTACGCCTGCAGAGCCAGGGACCACAGGGAACTAGACCCCGCCTAAGGGCGGGTACAGGACCCCAGAGATGGGACTAGCAAATACTAGTAATTTAGGATCATTAAAGTTTAATTGTTTTAAAAATTGTAGTTTTGTCATAATTATTGACATCATATTATTTATAATAAAGATATATTTATTGGTATTATACCTAAACCATATACGATACAAGGCATTAATATAACGTAAGCTATAACAATAGGTAATAAAACAGTTCAACATACTGACATTAATTGATCAAAACGTATTCTAGGGAAAGAAGCTCTAACTCAAATGAATACGAATATTAAGAAAGATGTTTTAATAGCTAAATTTAAAGAAGAAGAAGATATATTAACAAATATATCATATAAAATAGAATTATTTACATCAAAAAATAAATTTAAAATATTTATAATTAAATCTAAAGGAATAATACTTAAATAACCTCCTAAGAATAAAATACTATTCAGAGCACAAATTAATACAATATTAGCATATTCAGCTAAGAAGAAGAATACAAAAATACTAGCAGAATGTTCTGTCATAAAACCACTAACAAGTTCTGATTCCTGAATGTGATTATGTCTCATATAACCCCAATCTTATGGGAGGTATTACTCACTAATTACTTTAAAACGGTATATATTATTATATATTAAACCATTGTTCAAGTATTTACCCACTGTTACCCTAGATATATCTAAATGTCTGGCTAGCTCTGCATTATTATTAAACTTTGATATTAAATTATCATTTAAATCGAAAATTCCTACACCTGAAGAATGTTTGCTCATTCTCTTACTTATAAGAGATTTAGTTTCTTCTCTATGTTTCTTTCCAAACATAGGATTTAACTTTCCAGGTTTACTAATTAATGCTAGAGCTTCTTCACTGTGTTTTTTACCAAACATTGGATGATTCTCTTTATCTTTATAAAATTCTATCATCTTTTTTCTTGCATCTTCAGTGTGTTTATAACCTAACATACTTGTAGCGATAGCTTTGAAATTATATAAAGTATCAAATTTGAATTTACTTATATATTCTGATTCTAGATCAGTTAAAGCTTTATCACTAATAGATTTATTTTTGTAAGAAAAATATTCATAAATACAAAAATTAAATTTATCTAGACCATATTTTTTTAATGCATCTTGTAAAGCATTATTAGATTTTCTATTATCAAGATGTTCATTTAATCTTAGATATAGATCTTTTGCACTACCAATATACTGTCTACCATTGATAGTATTCATAAAAGAATAAACACCTCCTTTATTTACTAATTCATTTCTAAAAGACTTAACGGATTCTTTACTTAAATTATTAATAATAAAAAGAGGTATAGGCATTAATTCAGTATCTTTATCTGAATTTGAAGAAGAAGAATGATATCTTTTACCTACTTTACTAACATAATTAGGTAATATATTAGTAAAAAGAGAGTTAGATCTAATCTTAGGAATAACAGAATTATATGATTTCATAATCTTATTAACTTACGTTAACAATTGGACTATATCTTATTTATTATAATAATTAAATTATAATAAATGATCACGTGTAGTCTCTGAAGGCTGAATTATGAAAAAAATTCATTCCCTGCTGATTGTCCTAAATTACTGCTTAGGATTTCCAGCAAATAGTGATCTTTAATGAGACCAAATCAGTCACTAGCCTCAGCTAAATCAAAAGGAGGACGGTTAGTTTCTGCTATAGAACTAATAAAGAATACTATAAATAAAGGAAATAATGGGAATAATAAATTTACTACTCTTTGTGATTCTATTATAGTAATAATATTAAAACTACCCGTTAATAATAAAACTATTAATATAACAGAACTTAATACTAATTCGTAACTTATTAATTGAGCCGTACTTCTTAAAGACCCTAAAAATGCATATTTAGAATTAGCTGATCATCCAGCTAATAATATACCATATCCAGATATAGAACCTACAGCTAACATATATAATAAACCTAAACTATAGTCAGATATAAATATACCTGAACCAAAAGGAATTACTAGGTAACCTAGTAAAGAGAAAATTAAAGTTAGTACTGGTCCAAGGAAGAATAGAATAATATTAGCTTGTGTAGGTGCTACATACTCTTTTAATAATAATTTTAAAGCGTCAGCAAATGCTTGTAGTAATCCTAGATATCCTACTGCGTTAGGACCTAATCTTCTTTGCATACTAGCCATAGTTTTTCTTTCCGATATTGTTACAAACGCAACAGATAATAAAGCAGGAACAATTACTAATAATCCTTCAATTATTGAAATTAAATAATTTAACATTTTGTTTTTATTCCTTTCCATAAATAAAATTTATATATGATATAAATATTGGATATTTAATAACGTGCAGTATTTTTTATTATATATCATATATTTTTATCTTTATGTTTTAATAAGCTAAAAATAAAATATATATATATATATTTATATATATATATTACCTACTATTTTAAAAATGTATTATATATGTATATATATATATTTACATTATAGTTTTAATCAGTTTTTTAAATTGTATCTTACCTAACAGTATAGCTAAGTTAGCTTCTAATTTTGAAGTAGATGCTATAAAATCCTATTTACTTATAAATTTAGTACAGGATTTTATAAAGTTTTAAATAATAGAGGGAAAAACTTTGCACTTCGGGGCGACGAAGTAGTTGAAATAACCCCCTCGGTGGGTTGCTAAGCAACCCACCGAGGGGGGTTATTTTTTGGTCCCTGAGGCGGTGCGTTCCACACCGCCGAGGGGAATGTGCTATATGAAATTGATATACTAAGGAGCTCGGGGAACTCGAATCCCTTTATTTCGATTTGCAATCGAAACGCAGAACCCTCTGCTCAAGCTCCTATTCCCTATTAGTTAATATATAAGTATATAATTAATATATTTATATACTAACCCGTTATAGGAATTGGTCACCCTCAATGGGTGAGGGACTAAGTAAGATATTAATAATTATTTTTTAATAGCTAACTCTACTAAACTATTTTCGATAAGACTAACTACAGGTACTATAACAAAGAAGTGTGCAAAGTATAAAACAGTTGAAATTTGTCCAAATTCAATGAATGGTGTTTCAACGTGTTTTGCACCTATTTGCATTAATATTAAGAAGTTAGCTACGAAAACGTAGAAAGCTACTTTACTTAAAGGTCTGAATTGTACTCCTCTTAATTTAGATAAGTCAGTTAATGGCATTACCATTAATGCTAAAATAGAAGCAAACATAGCAATAACACCTAATAATTTGTTAGGTATTGATCTTAAAATTGCATAGAATGGTAAAAGATATCACTCTGGAACGATAGCTGGTGGAGTTTGCATTGGGTTAGCCATAACATAGTTTTCACTATCTCCTAAAGCATTAGGCATAAAGAAAACAAATACAGATAGTACTATAAAGAAAATAAAGATAGTAATTAAATCTTTAAATAAGAAGTAAGGAGCAAAAGGTAATCTGTCATAATTACCAGAGATACCTAAAGGATTACTAGATCCTACTGTATCGTGCATTGCTATTAAGTGCATTAAAGCTAAGGCAGCTAATACGAAAGGTAATAAGAAATGTAATGCAAAGAATCTATTTAATGTTGCATTATTTACAGAGCATTTGTGTTGGTAGTTCCAGATTTAATAATATTAAATCCTCTTACTACACTCAATAAATCTCTTTATTGATCGGACTATATCATGATCTCTTTTAATAGTTTGAAGGTATTTTTATTTTTTCTGAATATCTAGATATTTTACGTAATTGTTTCAATCATAATAAATATTGTAATTTTTTATTTCCTAATAGTTTTACAGGCGCATTTTGTAAAAATTTAATAACATTTTCTACTGATCTTACGCTTGAAACTTTTAATTTTGAACAATTAGTTTTATCTAAATATACTTTAGTAGTAAAAGATAAATATTCACGTATGGCAGATATTAAAAGATCTCCATCTTTTTGAGCAACATCAAAACTAGCTACTAAATAATCATTGTCTTTATTTAATTTATAGACACTAAAGCAACCTTCAGCTTCTATAAATCCTACTAATCAAGCAGAAAAATAAGATGATTTAATAATAGATTCTATAGAATTTAAAGGTTCATTACTTCTAGTATATTCAGGTAAATTTTCTGAATAAATAATACCTGAAAGTAATGCATTTTTAAATCTTAAGTAATCACATTGTTTATTAGAAAACATAGAATATTTATCAAATATAGGTAATATAAAATTTTTTAAATGGTTCTTGTCCCTTATTCTTAAGGCAACCATTTCTATTTCATTTCTTTTTCTAAAGCTTACAGTACCTACACCTAAAATGTCTTTTATTTTGTAAATTAACTGTACATCTTTAATTGATAATTCAATACCTAATTCGTATGTTAAATATTTACCTTTTTTTGTAATAGAAAAATAACCATCACCTTCAAACAAACCTACTAAGTAGGCATATGTGAGATCTCCTGCATGTAGTCTCTGAGAGGCTTCTGAAGTATGTATACTTCTCACCCCTGCTGATTTTCCCCTTGTCATAGCAATTTTCACGCCTATTAATAATATAAATATTAAGAACAAGTCGTATGCTAATCCTAAAATTGGGGAACTTCCAGCATTAAGCAGGATTTTTAACAATACGTCACCATATTGTGGTTCATCTGTGTATAAACCTCCTCAAATAAATTCAACAATATCTTGACCTATTCAAGGTATAGCACTCATAAGATTTGTAATAACTGTAGCACCTCATAAACTCATTTGACCATAAGGTAAAACATACTAACTTACTTATTATTGTTGTTGTTAATAATATAAAATATATTAATAAACCATCTACATCTAAATATATATCAACAATAAGCTAGAATAACTTTGAATTCGTATATCCTATTAGTTAAATACTTTTTTAACTAAAAGTTCCGACTGTGCATTAAGCAGCATTTCAGCCACCCATTAGTGACCCAGTCTGTCGCGACCATTTATATGACCGACGATCTTAAAGCTTGTGAAACTTCTTTGATCGTTTTCACTAATATCGCCAAATAATCTTAAAGACTATTCTATATCCCCGTCGGGATATACCACTTTAATCTTTCTTTTTCTATAAAAATTGCAGAAAGATTGTTACTCGCGGGACTATGATTTAATATAAAAATGGAGTATAATAAATTATTGATAATAAGATAACTATTTAGTTGACAAATCTTTTACTATTCATTGTCTTTTTACTAATCCTTTTTCTGTTTTTAGTGCTCTTCTAATAGTTTTTTCACCACAGTTTATAGAATTAGCTGCGTCTAAAATAGTAGAATATTCACCGTAAACAGTTCCATTAAGGTTATATAAAACTACAGGTCTTGTTTGTTCAATACATTTTTTCTTAGTCTCATCAGACATAGGAGATCTATTTAAAGCTTTCTCTTTCATTTTCTCTATTGTTTCAGGAGAAAGATTTTTACCCCTGTTTAAACTACCTATCATTTCCCGTCTTGTGTCAGTATAAATATCTTTCATTTTTTGACGGTCAACTTCAGTATGTTTATAACCAAAACTAGAACCTGCCTCAGTTAAAATATTATAATTAGGTAATAACAATTTTAGATATCTATCTTCTAAATCCAACAATTCCTTATTATTTTCTTTAGTAACTATATCAGGATATAATTCTAATATAATAAAAGCAAAATTATTTAATTTATATTTTTTTACTGCTGATTTAACTATTTTACTACCTCTGAAATAAATTAGATGATTGCTGAGTCTAGCATAAAATCTATTAGTTGCCGCAGAACCTATATAGTAATCTTTAGTTATTTTATTAACTATCATGTATATTCCACTTAAACCTTTAGTCTCATTTAATATTTGTTTTCTAATATTTTCTGAATCTAGGTTCTCAAAAATATACACAGGATTTAGTTCTAATTCTTTAATTATTGAATTTAACCTTTCAGAATAAGAAAATTCAATACTATTATTTGAAGAAGGAATTGTACTATATCTTCTTTTATTTAAATAGTATGTTGACTTATTTAATTTATTATACTTTATATTTTTCATATTATTTCCTACTGGGTATATTAATACCTTATTTTTTTTTACTAAATTTTGTATAGTATAATATACAATAATTAAAATAATTGCAAAGGAAATACTTATATTAAACCATTTTGGGCTATGTTCATAACCCAAGAAGGCTGTAGCCATCATAACGATAAGGATTACTGTACCAATACCTCATGTTAAAGTTCTAGGTGATTTGTAAGATCCGTAGTATAAACCTCTACCTATGTGTAAGTACACCAGGAAGAAGAAAGCTGAAGCTGTGTTAGCGTGTAAGTAACGTATTAATCAACCATTGTTAACGTCTCTCATAATATGCTCTACAGAATTAAATGCTTCTAACACACTAGGTGTATAGTGCATAGCTAATGTAACACCTGTTACTATTTGTATACCTAAACATAAACCTAATAAAGACCCGAAATTTCATAAGTAACTTATATTAGAAGGTTGTGGTGAATCTATTAAATATGAATTTAATAACTTTAATAAAGGATGATTTTTTAAAATTCTCAT